TGATGGATTTGACTTTCCCAGCTTATTACTAGCACACTCAAAGAGGGGAATACATATGACTAAAAGCCTAAAAAAAATATCCACCACTTAGGAAAAGCACTAGTCGAGGCACTGGGATATAGGGGAAAGACTCCATTTTTGGTAGGGTTTCCTAACGTTCAACCGAGAATCTAACCTATCAACAGAAAAAACAAGCGGGGTTGATTCATTTGCAACAGGTACTCGTATTTTTACGGGTAGTAAAAGGGGTTCACTCTTCTCCTTAACTTCAGAGTTTTCGTAGCTTTCTTTCACTCCTGGTAATCATACTAAAAGGCTAGCTCGATAAAATAAAGGGATATTTAAGGGGCTATTTTATCATGCTTTCTAACTGGCTTACTTACTCACCTCCTTTAATACAGCGGTTTACGCGAGAAGGGACAAGGCAGGATGGATGGCCTAGGAACTATGCAACTACAACCTACTAGCTGGACCCTATTCGCGCTCGCTTAGATCAGCATTCAAGGGACGAAATTACTTAGAGTAGTATTAAGAAGCCAGGGACTTCTGATACAATTCCAAAAGGCACTACTGCTACAATAGCAGCAAGGACGAAGTAAGGGAGAATAACTACTCTCGGGTACAGCCAGCCTTTCTGCAATCGATACGCTCGCCCCTTTTGATATAATGAAGCCTTTCTTTCCGTGCAGTGTGATCGAGTTCTTTCCTTTCTTTCTTTTGAGGAATAGTCAAGATGAGCTGGAAGGGAAAGAAGGATCACAACGACCGACGTAATTGATTTAACATTCTGGTTAGGTTTCATCAGCCTGGTTAGAGGTTTGCCTGAGGGCTGCGTGCGTTTATAGTCTTTATACTCTCCGGCCTTGTCCCATGCATCAGGTTTTTTTACCTTACCTTTAGGGGTGGTCGACATTGCTTCTTTGCCTGGTTCGTACTTACTTGCGGAGCGAGCAAAAGCGTACTTTGGGGCCTGGCTCTGCAGTGCCTTATTTGATTGGTGGGGCATCTTGGATAGGGTTTAGTCTTCTTTTTTCTTTTCCGAGAGATCGTGTTCTTGTTACTGCCCTGCCATAAGAGCATTGAGGCTGTCACAGGTCAACAACAAGGGGTTCGATTTCCGACTCCATACCCTTCTTTTGGCTGACGTGCCCCCCCTTTGTGTGCTTTCGCCCTCTCAACATTGCCGCCCTCAGATCTAAGGGAAGACAAGCATATAGTTTCCCTAAAAGAAGGGCCAGTCCATTTAAGCGCAAGATACTACCTAACGTTGGAGGACATAGACTGAGCAGTGTCTTCGGGGTTTATCGTAAATAAGGTAAGGTAAGATTGGTTTCAACTAGCATATGGGCACGGTTGAGCACCGAGTCCTTAGCAATGGACTGCCCAGTGTGTAGGAGAAGGATGTTGTCGACGCTTATTGCTCGTGACGACCCTGCCGCCACGTAAGGAGACTAATCACCTCTGACAGAAGTTCGCGGGCTGCTGAAGGAAACTAACCAAAGCAAGCGCCTTTCGAAATGATCTGGTACGACAATTTATAGGGCTTTTCTCATAAATGTTCAGTCAGGCCTAGATCGAAAGGTTGCCCCAGCCGGCAGTGAAAAAAATCATCATCAACGATGATTCGAAATCATATGTCAATTCCTACAGAGCAGGGGGTGTATCGAAGCATACATCCTAAGTCGGGGCATCCTGAGCCAATGCCAAAAGTTTTTTATGGTCGAAACACTCGACCCTCAAGCTACTAATCCGACCTGGTATCGTCCCATACATTAAGGGGACCCCTGTTTTTGAGCTGACGCTTGATAAGGACAGGTAGCTGTAAAGGTTATTACCGTACTGCCTCAATCACCTCCTTGAAAGGGTCTCATCCTCCTCCGAACCTTTGTAATTGGCTTCGACCGTAGTCTGAATCTTTGGCCGCCTCTCGTGTGTCTCCTTCAAAATATCTAAATTGTTTTCTACTGGCCGGCGTCCTTAGCTTAGGAGGTCTTCTTCGAGATGTAATTGACTGCTAAATCATGTCTCCTCCTTGAGAAAGCTGGCTTGCATAACATAACAAGAGAAGCGCGTAATTGCTCTAAGTGCGAGCGCGCGCGCTACTACTACATCATAAATAAAAAAGAGGTGACAAAGCACAATTAGTGTAACATAAGGGAAAGCAGCTAGCGCGAAAGTAGCCGCCCCTCTTTGATTGTGCACAACCCCCGCCACGAGACACCTAATCGAAGAAGCGCCTTCCTGCCCGAGAAAGTCAAAGCCCTATTTCTTCTTTCATTCTTGATGTACCCAAGATTGATGTCAGTTTCTTCCTATGGGTCTACCCACTTGATCGTTCTTCTTGTTCATTTTTCTATTTAGAGAGGGGGCACATTGGGATCTGACTCTCATTATGGGCTCGCTTTCCTGGGGTGGGAAAGGCTCGCGGGCTGGGCGTAGACTAGTCTGTTCAGGTGTGGATCCCTAAAGCTAAAAACGGAACTTAGGTTCCGACTGACTACATCAGAAGCGAAATCCTCAACTGAAAAAACAATGCGAGCTGTGACGGGGTTGCCTTAGCGGGTACATATGACAGGAATCAAACCATAGCCTGAGTCGATCGAGTGAGGATAAGCTACCTACCTTTTTTCAGGGCCAGATCTTGATGTAGAAAGGCAGTCTTGACTTCGGCCTTGAGGTGGGCTAACTCTTGAAGCGGATCAATTCCTTTGTATCGAGGGACTGGCGATTGTGGTGTCTTCGCATCCCCGTAGCGGTGAAGCTCTCTCTTGTTCTGGTTGAAAGTGAAGGCGAAGGAGAGTGAAGTGAATCGGTCCCGTCTACAGAGCATGCCACTATGCTTGACACATGCAATTGCTTTCCTTGGCACTCTAGTTAGTGACTTCTCTCCCCTCGCCCTCGGTGACCTACCTGGAGAGCTAACTGCAAAGAAGGAAGAACTACTTTTTTTCTTCTTCAGCACTCACTATCAGAGTCGGCAAGAGGAAGAAGAGTTTATGAAAGCATTTCCATAGGGGAGGAGCATTCGTTAGCTAATTCATCTTAGCCCTTTTTCTTCTTTTATTCTCTTTCTAGTGACTTTGAAAGAAGGTCTTTTCGCTAGCTTAGAGTAAGCCGGGAACCCCAAAAGAATTGGAATCCGGAAGTTCCTTCGTAGCCTAGTTAAGATCTTCCACTGCTACATGAACACTTCCCTTTCTCTGGTTCCTAGCCAAAGGCTTCCTTCTAGGGTTATAGAGAGAATGACTATTGATTGAGTGAGTTGCCCACCCACTAAACCACCTTTCGAGAAGACCGAGCTACCTTCCCTTCTGCCCTTTGTCCCGAGATTGAATGATTCTTCCCATCGGTCACTGAATCACCTTTCTTTTTTTTTTTTTTTCTCACTTCACTACCTTGATCCTCCCCTCTGGATGAACTCTCGGCTGATTCAACTCAAGGAAGCATCGCTTGAAGAAGAATAGTGGATTCAATAGCTGGGCTTAGGCCTTTAGACTCTTCCTACTGTCAAGCTAGTACCGGCTAAAGTCTTCTCTTAAAGTACTTTCCTTCTCTTTTTCATCACGTATAGAATTCCTTTTCTTCTTTCGACTTTCAGGTCTAGTGTGGGAGCTGTCCATATAGAGGCTTTTTTTGGAAATAGAAAGCTCTAAGTACTTTTTAAGCTCTTTTTTTTGTGCATTGCATGGCAGATTCCGTTAGTCTAAGAAAGCTCTTTGCTTTTGAGAGGCAGTGGAGATTCAGAGAAAAATTTCTTTCCGTTCTCGGGTTGGGTCAAATCCTTCTTATAAGTGTGAATTTTCCAAGTGGCAATGGCTACACAATAAAAAAATAATAGCAACAAGAGTCAGACTTGAACAAACCTTTATCTTTATCTTTTCCAGTTTGATCTTTTTACTTAACCATTTTTACCTTCAAAAAACCGAGCGAATCTGGCGGTCTTTCAAACATCCAAGTTGCCACTTTTCAGCTATTTTGAATGCATGAGACCCCCGCATTTAGGAACCTAGAAAGATCTCCAAGTACCTTTCTCTATCACATGCGAGCGGTAAGTTCATGAATTCCATCCTTCTTGCTCTGGTAGTTCTTCTCGGGCGGTACTCTTGCTCTTCCTGGCTCTAAGCCTGAAAGTCCTTCTTTTCCGGCTAGGAAGCGGATGAGTGGCCGTATTCGACACCTAAGGCTAGTGCGCTAACGGCTTGCTCTTGTTGAGATAGTTTTACATGTATTGCTTTCTACTTATTGATGCTTGCTTCACTTTGCCAAACACATATCTATGTATCACTCAGAAGCTAAAAGCTGTCAAGGCAGCTCTTGAAGCCAGGAAGACATATACCTAATTCTTTTAAGGAGAAGTCTTATAAGCCTGGTGTCGTGTAACCTCTCTACGAATAGAAAGGGTAGTGGGAAGGTAAGGGGATTTGCTTTTGCAAAGATCTCTTTCAGGCCTATAAACTACCTGTCCTCGACCAAGCCATTCAATCAATGCTTTCGGGTTTAAGAATCCTAAAAAACTCTTCCAAGATCCCCTTGCCTTTTCGCATCGAGTCTGATAGTACTAATCGGGGAAGTCTGCTTTGCTCTCCTTTCTTACCCCTTCGTAGACGGACCAAGAGCGGGCAATTATTCAACATCTGATATCCCGGTGGAGTAATCCGCCGATGAATAGCTGGTCTCTCTCGCTTCTATGGGCGGTGGGTAGGAAAGGATAAGCGGTGGTCGTTCGTAGGCTCACTCACCTCTAGCTCTTCTTCTTTGGGATGAAAAGCCCGTCCTTGCTGAACCTGTGTCAAATTCTTCGTCTGAATTGAATAGCTCATCGTCCTCGATTTGGTCACCTCAGTCTTCCTTGACCTTGGTTTAATCTGATTCCACGCGAACTGCTAATGCGTCTGTGGCTGGTTTAGGTGCCTCTCTTCTTTCTGATGTGGGAGCCCCTTTTTCCGTAAGCGAGAAGACTAGCACCATCCGACTCAACTGGTATTATTCATCTATATATAGATCGTGTGTGCTTTCTCCCCGATCGAATGACTTCGGTACCTTGCAGAACGACCTCTAAACATAAAAATGACGACTTCTGTCTGAAAAGCGTTCGATAAGTCAGTGGCCGGTCTAAATTAATGGGCGAAGATTAGAGGTTTGGTTTTTACGCAGCTGTACTCTAACTCTAAGCGCCCGCCTTTGAGAACAAAAAGTAGGATGAATTTCTTGCTTCCTTCCGTTTCGACGTCATCCGATCTTGTTTAGCAATTTGAAAAACTGAAGGAATTGATCGGGTCAAGGGAATTTATCCGCTCCCTAGCCTCCGATCGATTTCCTACCTTCGCCGTAATCTTTCCCACGCTAAGCATACTACTCCCGGGCAAGGTCATAAGAACCTTTGTGAATCCATCCCACGAAAAATCCGCCTCTATGATCCACGCCAAACACACGAGTTGAATGCTCTCCTTTATTTATTTAACCATGCCGCATACCCTTATAAGCTCAGCTTGGCCCCGGTCCCCCTTTCCAAGGCTCTCCCGTTTAATTAGTGCCGCTACCTCCTCCGAGCGATCATCTCTCGTCGTCCTTCCGGCTCGCATCTTTTCTTCTTTCATCGCGAGTGGTAGTACTCCTTCAGGTCTTGGCCTTGGCTGCACTTGTTCCCTCGCCGATAACTTAATTGGCTTATCATCCGTAGTCAAGCTCGGTTTGAACGATCAAATCAAATAGGGTCTTTTCCTCGATAGGCTTCCTTAGCATCCAACAATTTCAGCCTACGGAGTGGTGAATTAAACTAAAAAAGAGGAGAAGACTGGCCCCTAATAATCGGCAGAGCGAACCAAGAAAGCGAACAGGGATTTGATCGCCTACTAAAATGTCGGGCCGACGAAGGAAAGAAGGAGCAGAAATGGGAGTGAGATAGCTATCCGATAGAAATGCTAGACGCCGAGTGAGAGGGGGGGTTGCAGTACTGAGTTCATGGTTGAACAGACTGACTGCCAGGCTCGCATTCCTCTGGCTATCAACTTAACCTTGACCGAGTCCGCCATACCATACTATCCATACAGGGCAGGGCGGATTTCACTTTCATATATTTAAAAATGCTTTTTTTTTTCTAGCTAAGCTATTTGTTTGTTGCGCTGAGCGATTCAATTCATCAAGTAAAGGGGCTTGAAAGCTTTCCGGAGAGAGCTTTTTTTATAGAGAGAGAGGTGAGTAAGGGGCTTGCTTGCAGGCTAGCTCGTGCAATCAACGAAGCATTCCTTCGCCTTAGTAAGCCTTGCTAAGGTTCTCCGGGCACTACGGTAGGACGCGGATCGATCATGACGAGAATGGACTTCTCCGTAATGTAATGTAATAGAAGAAGAACAGTCCGGCGACCAGACGAAAGAGATATGAATTCAATTCGTCTGGGTCGGAGGCGCAAAGTTCATCATTCAGTGGTGGGGTCTTCATGGGCCTCGCCCGCTGATTTTGATGGCTTGGATGCTGGGGGGGTCTGGATAGAGTCTCGCTCATAGAGGAAGAGTTCGCGCGCTAGCGCGCTACGGCTTACGCGGATCAGATAGCCCTTCGGGCGCGCATCAAATTTCGATCAACAACTTGGAGGGATGGCTGAGTGGCTTAAGGCATTGGTTTGCTAAATCGACATACAATAAAATTGTATCATGGGTTCGAATCCCATTTCCTCCGGCACGGAAGTCTAACGGGCAGGCGAAATTACGTGAAAGAAAGAACCTCTTGGTGGAGTCCCCCGGAGGACAGAATAGCACTACTTAGTGAGACGGAGCGGAGAGCCCGTTGCGCGTTGTTTTTGTTTGACCGGCCTATCTTCTTTCTATTTCCTCCGGCCGTCCAGTCCCTGGACGGCTCTCGGTTCTTGAGCATGTTGGGAGATTAGGTGGCAGTTGAAAGAGCTGCTCGAAAGCTTGACGAACAAGCGAAAAAAGCCCTAACATATTAGTAAGGGGCTTTTCCCTTACTAGTAAAGTGGTAAGGTAGGGCGCTATTCGATGAAGAAAACTTACTTTAGGAAAGTGGTTCAGGTAGCTCAGCTGGTTAGAGCAAAGGACTGAAAATCCTTGTGTCAGTGGTTCGAATCCACTTCTAAGCGGGCGAAGGGTCCAAAGGACACGTAGCCGAGAGCGAGCCGGATTTTGAAATTCAAGTGAAAGAAGAAGGCAAAAAGCCGTATAGTGCGGGAGGCAGATTCAAAAATAAAAAAAGCGGTTGATTACTCGGATTGGTTCTCGCCCCCCTGTGCCCAAAAGGATGGGCGAGTTCGGTTCGAGTGTTCATCGATCGGGCGGATCTATATGCTTCGGGGGGTGAGACGAGGTGTAGCGCAGTCTGGTCAGCGCATCTGTTTTGGGTACAGAGGGCCATAGGTTCGAATCCTGTCACCTTGATGTGATGGGCTGAAATGCACAGCCCCGCAGCCTCGTTAGGCTCGCGAAAAAGACTTTTTCAACGAAGGCACAGATTTCATTGAAAAGGTACGGTGACGTATCAAGAGCAGTGCAGAAGGACCAACGACGATGAAGGTTACGAAGGAGAAGGAGGAACAGGAGGAGCTAATTCGGACGGAATCGAATAATTACGAGATAGACAATGAGACAAAGCCAAAAAAGGATAAAATTCATTTTCATTAAAAACCTAATAGTATCTTTGCTTACACTTGTTAGCATAGGATTTCTAGGAGCAGAAAAAATCGCCGCAGAATGGATCTTTCTTATAGTAATTCTATTAATAAGTTTCATTATTTTATATCGGATGCAACTAGAAATAAATAAAAAAAAGAATTGGATTCTTTTGTTGCTAATCCATTTTTTGTTAGTGATTTTGGCTTTTATCTTACGCTCTTTCCTATCCGAGATGATTTCGACTTTGCTAGGAGTTTCTTTGGTTTTTTGCTTTTCTTCGGACTCGAGTGAGGGTGGAAACAGTCTTCCTGCTTTAGAATCCTCTTCGAGTTCCGAATCTCTAAATACGTTCAGGCAGATTTATGCCGCGGATTATGAACGAACGATATTCGAGAGGATAAGAGGTCTGGAGAACGCTCAATATTACAATCTTCCACCACAAACGCGGCCGGGGGAGTATGAAACCATTGTAAGAGCGCATTTTGATCAAGCCGTAAGTGTCGATCATCTCCGGTCCGCTATGGACATGGAGTATCGAGAGATACTTATTTTAGAGAAAAAGGCGCTCTTACAAGAAAGTCTTTTTTCGAATTGAATCTCGGAGGATAATCTAGCACGAATTATGGAACTCTCTCCATATAATAATATAAGGAAGGAAGCATATGATTTTTTAGAGGGGGAAGTTGATACTTTAGATCTTCGATCCGAAGAGCAAAGAAGAGAAATGGATGAACGACTTTCCTCTTTTTTGAGGACAATAAATCAGCATGGTAGAACTTCCAACATATACAGACGATTTTATTCACATTTTATAAACGAGGAGTTCCGTCGGCAACATGGATTGCCACTACCCTAAATTGATATACCGCAAAAAAGTATAAGATGATACATGGACGGGCTATAATACTGACTATGCATAGGACTACCCACGGAGCGGTGAAAAGACAGGATGTTTTCCGATGAAATGCTGAGGACTATAATGAGGAGGACGACAGACCCGGGGCCGGAGCAAGTTGGGTTGGGGTATAGAGCCGTAAGCGCGGTGGGGGGTGACAAAGGACGTGCTCGTACGGTTCATAGAAGGGTATGATCAACTCGTTGGTTGTCGGGAACTTAAACTCCTCTATATTCAAAATATGCCTTTCTAGGAGCATTACGATCTGCAGCTCAAATGGTCTCTTATGAAGTCTCTATTGGTCTTATTCTTATTGTGCGCCTTGTGAGCGCGTTTGGATCCGCGAAGGCAATCGCTCGGATGTTCCCCTAACCCAACCCGGGAACGGACCGGAGGGAACCGCAGCATGGGGAATGTCCGCGTCTCGTCGCAAGGCTCATTTTTTGTTGTGGGTCATAGGGTGGGTTTCGGGCGGGCAGCTTTATCTGATCAAGGGCCGGGGCACAAGGGTCCTGGTACTATCCAGGTGCGAAGAACCCCGGAGATGACTGCAATGAGCAGAAATATCACTCACTGGCCTAAACGACGAGCAAACACTCGAACGTGAGAGCAAGGGATCACCCAATGGACGAGCTCCAAGGAGGGAGGAGAGAGGGAGGCAAGAACCATGCTTTCAGAAAAGAAAAGTGGCGGTCCGAATCTTATCTGAACTGCGAGAATAACTGACTAAGCCATGCCATAAGGGTCATTCTCCAAACTGGACGGGGCCAAGCCTTTAGGTTGTTTAAGTAGGTTGGGTGACAGATCGGCCATAGGAGTACTCCGGGATATAAACCAGGGCAACTAATGTCGAGCATACGACGATGCCGCCCGTTTTCATTTCATGGAAGTCCCCGGCAGAGGAGAGGGCTGTAGGTGATGGCGCGTTTTTTTTGCTTCTTCTCTAGAGAGGGGCGCTGAAAGCATTCCTATTTGGTCGTGCATGGCAGCTTTTAGTATAAAAAAAAGGCGGTTTTCCGAAAAGGAACCAGCCCAGCCTCCTCAAGAAAGCTTGGCTTGGTAGGGGTGAGATCATTAGATCATTAGTGAAAGAAGGACCAACAACGATGAAGGTTACGAAGGAGAAGGAGGAGGAGCGCTGCCTACTCACTCGGACAATGCTCTGAACACGAGAGTGTGCAGTTCCGCCTCATGCTGAGTCACAGGCAGCGCCTCGGAAAGCACGGACGAGCTACATGCAGGGAAACTTGCACGTGTGGTTCTGGCCGGGGACCCCGGTATACTGTACTAATATGTGTAGGTCCCCGTAATTCGAGTGAGATTGTCATGGCGCAAAAGCAGATATGGTCTGGTATTCCCTTGTTTCCTGTATTGGTTATGTTCCTCATTTCTTGTCTAGCAGAAACTAATCGAGCTCCGTTTGATCTCCCAGAAGCGGAAGCTGAATTAGTTGCAGGCTATAATGTAGAATATGCGCGGGATGTGATCCTTAATAGTCCACTGTTGGCGGAAGCCAATGTCCCGGGGTCCCGGGGACTCATTCTGACTGAAACAAGGGGTGGGTCTTTACCAACTTCAAAATATTCTATTTTTGAAAAGCCAAAAAAGGTGAGCGCCTAGCGCGAGCCTTATTGAAAAGGCCCCTTACTATAGATGCCCCTGCAATCAAACAATCGGAAAGCCTTTTGACAACCTTACTAATAGAAAGGGGAAAAATGCGCTCAAACAACCTATCTTACTAATAATAATGAAGGCCCCTATCGTTGGTAAAGCTACAGCTCGAAAGCCGGCCTTACCTTTAGCAACAAGGGCGTTTAGGCTTTACTAATAGAATATATAGGGCTTTTCTTGCTTGTTTAGTAAAATCAAGCTTTTCATTTTGTTTTGATAGGAGTAGGTGCTTGCTGGGGCAGGGCACTCTTCATTCTTCATTCGAAACTAATGAATGTCGGGTCGGGGGTTTCTGCCTTGTTATCAAAAAGAGAGTTGGGTAAAGCAAACTCCCTCCTTGGACGAGCACGGGGCTTAGTCAAGTAGAACCGGGTTGCGCTGCTTGATGCTCCGATCGAAAACAAATCAGTGGGGCCATGCCGGTACGACTGAATATGCGTTAGAAAGGTCAATCCCTCCCCTACGACACCAAAAAAAACCGGGCCGAACTTCTAACAGCCCGCCCGCTTCCATAGAACAATATCGCGGCAACGTAGACCTAAGTAGTCATATTGGATCCTTGGGAACCATCACAAGTACGACCGGCCTATATTTGAACGAGAATGCCGTGTCGTCCAGCGGAGCCTAGAAGAAGGTGACTCGCGCAGACAGCTGACTCCTTTTCAATAGAAAGGAATAGCCAAACCAACCCAGCTGGCTGGTCAATCTCAGAGATCTTATCGGCCGGCAAACCGGAGACGGACGACCACGGTCCCGACCTTACCAGCACCGGAGGTGTACTAATCAATGAACCCCCGAAACCCACTTTCTTTTCTGACAAAATCAACCAAGCCTAACCGGTCACGACATGTTGTTGATATTGATTGAGTTTGAGGTGACCGAATCCATCCATAAACCTAGACCCCGGTAACCTTCGTAACCAAAGCGTCACGACAACATCCAAAGGTGACCTTTGGATTCTTAAGTAGGGGGGCGAGGAGCACGTAGGAGTGCCGACCACTACATAAGCCACTAGTGGCTGAGAGAAAGCGAGCAGCACCTTGTATAGGTTGGGCGGAGCTTGAAGAAGCGAGCCCCTATCAGAGAAAGCCATTGCGCGCTAGCCTAGCTAGCTAGCGTTTTTCAGCTGGCTGTTATGTTAGTTGTAGCGCGCCTTCCCTCCTTCTCTCACTTTGGAAAGATTTAGCAGTATTTTCTTATGATGACCTGGTCGAGAGAGTACGATACATCGGTGTAAAAGATTGAGTGGGATCTGTGAGGTTGGTTTATAGTAAGGGCCCAGTTCCAGTATTTGAGGAAGCATGGCATAGAAAGCAGGGCATGTCATGGGTTGTAGGGAAGAGGTAACACGTGTACATGAAAGCAAAACGAGTTAGGGTTGGTTTGGCCAGTAGAAGCACGTGGAACATATGCACCAGCACGGCATCTAGGTGAGCAGCATTTCCATCAAACTTTGTGAGGTTCCCCCAGGATCCGGTGTATCCTTATTCAAAGAAGGATTGGACTCCAACTTCTCGTCCAAAGCCTGTGATGAGTGTGTCTAAAATAAAAGGCTCTTTATTTTGAACCGAAGCGCTCGCAAGAGGTAGATGATCCCCTTTAAAGAAGAAGGATTTTGTTCAACGGAGAAAGCCTTCTCCTCCCCGACCATGAATCTCTCTCTGTTGATCGTGACTGGAGGGTTCAGTCAAGCAATAATGAGGAAACTTTGACCTTGATTGAATGTGTTACACCTGACGAAAGAGGTTGATCATTCGAGAGCGTACTTATGTGATGAACTAACCTTTGTCGACTTCGAAAGGTGATCCATATATCATAATATCATAGGCCAGGCAATGGATGCTACTTAGTCTCTTCTTTTAACTTCTTCGTCAGAGGGAAGAGATAGCAGGAAGCTCTAAGGATTCTTAAACCTTCTCGCAGGGTGGCCGTCCGAGACTCTAGCCTGCTTGTTGGATGGATGGTGCCTCTTCAATTCATCTCTCAGAAAGAGAGGGACATGAGCGCGCAAAGCCCTAGCTAATGAACGAAAGAGCGCGCGTTACCTTGCTCTTGAGTTGAGCTGCAAGCTTAGAACTAGGAAAGGCGCAAAGGCTCTAATCAAGTAGGCACTCTAAAAGAAAGCTTTGAAAGCGGGCAGGAATGCGCCTTCTGGAGCTATTCCTTTGACTCTCAACTCATACTTAAAAAAAAAAAGCCATTTTTGTGGGGTTGATGTGTGATTGCCTATTGATGGACTTTCTCGGGCCTTTTTGCGTATCCTTTTTTGGTAGGTTTTTACTAGAAGAGGGAGTGTCGAGTCACATAAGAAGCGATTATTCTTGTTGAGGGCGCCTCCGCCCGTGGGCTTTGGAAAACTCTTTTGCTCTAACTCGGATAAGGTTCTTAAAGTAGCTGATGATCTCTTGTTCACTGTACGTACTGAAAAGAACAACAGAAAGCCGTAGCCAAATAGATCTTGCTTGAAGAAAGGAGCGTAGTTAGAAAAGAAAGGCAGAAAGACTCCTTTCATCACCCATCTTGGCCTTATGTTTCTCTGAGCCGCGAAAGCTCTCTCTTCTCTCTCTTACTTAATTAGTAGTTTGCTGTAATAAGAAAGGTGTTGCTATTCAACGATGCGGCAAATCATCTATTCCATAAAAACTCACTTAACACTTTCTCATTCACACCGCCCGACTAGTGCGCAATAAAGACCAAGGCAAAGCCTCTTATTTCGAATTCAAGAATTCTGAGGGAAGTGCTTATTCAATTGACCATGAGGCTCTACCCTTCCTTTCCTTACCGAATTCATTCTAGGCGAAAGAGTCTCGCGCCAGGAGCGCTGCTGTAAGCAGTTATGATCTCAAGCACCTAACCTTTGTTGTGAGGACTTATTCGCCATCGGCCGGTAATACCCGATTCGCGTAAAGAGAGGGCGCCCTACTAAATAGGGGCACTTAGCTTTCCCACGGAGGTCAGTGAGAAGCTTGTAAGTTCTGCTTTAAGCTATGGGCTTCCCTAGAGGGATGAGGTGGTCGTACCGCTTCTGGGACCACGATATGCACCACCAGGGGCTGTTTTTTCGACAGGAGTTTGATACCCTCCGCAGGTAAGCTTTTCTTCTGTGATATTTCCTTCTTCGTTTGTTTTGGGTCGCTCCATCACTCACTCCGCTATAAGAATTGAGTAAGCCGATCTCGACTTCTCATAGACTGGATTGTCAGAATCTGCTCGCAAACAAACTTGCTTCTTGCCCATGTACTCGTAAGGTATCCCTAAATCTTTAGCCTCTTCTTGATCAGGGTTTCCCCATTCCTTTAGTATTTCTAATAAATAGAAGCAGATATAGTTAACCGAAGGCCTTTTGACTGTTATAGTTTCTCTCTTGGACTCTTCTCACGAATTGGATTCGAACCACCACAACCAAGAAGGCCCTACTTGACCAAGCAAATAGTAGATCGTGAGTTCTTAGGAACACACACACCTCTATTAGGGGATCGGCTCGAACGCTGAACTTACCACTTTGAGCCCCCGATAGAAGGCTTTCCTAACAAAAGATGTCTCTCCAAAAGTCTGAAACCTAAACCTCCGAATCCGAATAATGTGCCGTGCTGATCCTCTAAGAAAAGTTAAGTTCTGCAGAGTCACAAAGATCTTGATCCCCAAAAAGACTAAGGTGGTTCCAAGGCGAGGGAGAGTCCCTGATGTGCCCTGTACCTGGTCCTTGCTATCTCTTCTACGGCTTTCCGCCTCCTCTTCAGAAGCGACATCCTTTTGGTGACTTTATGGGCTAAATCGAATGAACGAAACCAAAGAGTCAGATTCGGGAAATCGGTAAACTAACCTACGGGAGTCTTAAAATCCGGTGGAACCGAAAGAACGCGAAGAAGGCCTGGGAAGCTTAAAGCATCAAGGACCACACGCGGAGCATCCATGAAGAGAAAGATTCAGCCGTGAAAATGCGGGCCGGCATCCTTAGAGCGAAAGGGACTTTCCTTTGGGGGGCTTTTTCCATATCTCCCGAGCTAACTCAGTATATATGGAACGAGAAGGACTTTTATGATATGACACAGGTCGAGGTCGAAATGGGGTGTATGTATTGTATTTCCCTCCTCACCGTAAGCTGCCTTGTCCCCCCTCAACTATAAAAAAGATACACATACCATGGACTCTGGCCTAAGGGCCTTCGTCCCCGCGCAATTCAGCTCTTCTATAACGGTAAGGAACCACCACTATCTTCTGGTTTTGAGGCAGAATTGGCATCGTGCTGCCAGAGGAAAGCGACTCTCGTACATTCGCTTTCTTCTGTTGGTAATATGTTTTCTTCATGTTCTTCTCCTAGTCTTTCGTTGACTGGTACAAGAATTCCTTGAAACCACTTTCTTTCTACTGGTTACCCTGTATTTCAAGAGTCAATACCGCAGTGAGGAATAGTGGCTCCTCCCTTTGTTTGGTATGACAACAGGTACTTTGGGGTCCTCCCCTCTAGCCCACACTAGCCCAACTCCATTCAAATTCCATCTTTCTTTAAGCTTTTTTGTCAACAGAAAGATCATAAGAATAGATTGCTTCCAGAATGCGCCGATAGGGAAGGCTCCGATGCGTCTCAATTTCTTTCATCTTTCCCCCCACCCACCGGTCGAATAAGCAGTGATTCCTGCTCGGCACTTGCTATAGAAGAAGCCGCAGCTAGCTTTAGTCTAGGCTAGCTGCGCCACAGCTTTCATCTCCCTAGAAATCGCCACTCGTAGCCCTTCACTTTGACTTGGGTGTGTGAAGCATATTCGATTGGAAGCTCTTCTTCACCGGGTTAAGCGACGGGAGTTTTAGGCTTGGCTTATCACCATATCCAACCCGAATCCCGTAGTCCGAAAGGAGAATTGGGCTACCTGAGACCAACTGATTATTCAAAACATGAGACTGCTTTCTTAGCAAAGCCTTGCTTGGCTCAACTTAGTCTCTATCTCTAAATGGTTAGACCCATACTTAAGCTTGCCTAGAATCTTGCTTCTGGGCTGCCCTATACCTCTATAGAAGTAGATGGAAACCCCATCCCCCTTTAAGAGGTCGAATTGCTTGTACAGCTAGCCCGCTACCTCTCTAATAAATCTTAGTAGTGACTATTTTCGATCCCATATCGAGGAAGTGAGCCAAAATGAGCCATCAGTACAGTATAGAAGATATAGGACTCCTTTCTTTTTTTCAGCTTAGCCACGTCGACCGGATCAATCCACTTTAGCTCGTTCCAAACTCGGTTGGATCTAGGATAGGACCGGTTAGCACAACTTCACTTACTTAGACGCCCAAGTTTCACACCAGACCTGCTTTACTTGTAATTTTCTTCGGTCTAGGCCGTTAATCCAACAGGTATCCACATAAGCCCTATGTTTCCTTATGACTCTTCTGTCTTTGCTTTGGTGACGGGGAGCTTTTTAGGAAAGTGTTAGAGCTATACTAGTTAAATAAAGGGAAGTCACGAAAATCTCATAACAATCAGACAGGTGGGATCATGCATTTTTCGGCCACCAGGCAAATCGGGAGAAGATGGCCGGGCTCTGTAAGCTCAACCTTATCGTGTCCTATGGAGTAAGGGAGGTTGTTCCATGCCAGAGCCATACCATAATGCTGCGGTCGGGCGCAACTCCTTCTTTTTCTTTTCTTTGCTGATTCCTCCTTCCTCAAACGGAGGTGGAGAGGTAGCTATTAGCCTTTTTCCTAGAGTATGTTCCGAAGTAACCCAGTCGTCGAGTCCTTCAGTTGGTTTAAAGATCGAATGAATGTGGCTTGGGGGTCCTTTTCTAGAACCATTCGCCCTAGCCGTAGCGCTTTCGGTTATGATTCCAAGTCTTAATGTAAAAAAGAGTGTGCCCACTTTATCCGCCTTGCAGCTTGTCAAGGAAGTCAAGAAGGACGAAGAAAGGTTTGTTGCCCAACATTTGTGAAACCCTCTCTTCTCGGGCGATAGGGTTTCCTCTTTAGACTCCGAGGCTCGAGTTTCTTTGTTGGTCGTAATTCTTACAGGGTGGAGGTCCCCTGGCGTAGTACAGAAAGAAAGTGGAAGAAAGTCTAATTTAGTACCTCGATGGTCTATTATACCTACTGTCATCTAATAGCAAAAGCCTATTAGCCTTTAGATACAACTCGCGCCCGGTATTACCGGGATCTTTGAGCGCTTCGATGACCCAAATAAGATCTTCTCGTGTGACATCAGTTCTTCCGCTTCTTGCGAACGCTAGATGCTGCCTTTACCGCTGGCTGGACTGGACGTCCCTCCTGTCTGCAGTCCGTCCTTTTAGTTAGATAGTCTAAAGCTGCTCCCTTCCAACACATCATTCTAGTCCGCTCGGGGCTCGCCGGTTACGTATGGCGAGTCCCATCGCTGCATTCTTTGACCGGCTTTGGTCGAGCAACCGCTACATTTCTTGAACGGCCACAGCCTACATAACTTTTCTCCCTCTTTTCAAGGAAGTTAGTCTCAGACCCTATGTAGTTCTCTGTCCCTTTTTATACAGTTCCTGACAGGTGCTCTTGTGGCTCTTCACTCCAGCCCTGAAGTATTCTGTGAGCCCAATCTCTTTCACATGGGCCCTCCCCCTCCCTCCGGACCGACAAGACCCCAGACCTAACGAGAGATCTCTCTCTCTCCCTCCCTTTCTTTTTGGGCCTAGGTTTCCGCTTTCTTTGAAACGAAACGGATTCTTTTGCCCTTAGCCTGTCGGTCGGCCCGGGCGCCCATGAGGTGTGGTCCGAACTCCCCCAATAATCACGGTCTACCCGCTTTCCTTTCGATCAGCTGCCCCTCAACCGCGTCAGAGGTATTTATTAATAACCCAAAGAAGGAAGAATCGAAACAGACCAACTCTATACTATAGGAACTTTCAGTTCCCAAGAGGGCCTTGAAATCGTCCATCTCTCAAGAAGGAATCCCGCACTCTATTCAGCTGGTGATATATGAACGAGTTGGTGGGATTTTCCCCAAATAAAGAGTCCAATTTCGATTGTAAGACATGAATTCGATACTCCCCGCCCCTGGGCGGTAGTATGTAGTCTCGAATCAGTCTGTTTCGATGGGCAGTCCAGAAGGGGTTTTGGTCTAATTCGTACATTCTGGTAAGAATGTCGCTTTTTAGACTTATTATTCGTTCTATTTCCGAATCGTCAACCGTGGGATTCCTCTGACCCAGGCGGTGGATCATTAGTCGATAAAACCTAAAGGCAAGATGCGAAGGTACGAGCTTGAAGTGTCCATAAGCTTGAAGCATATAGGGGCAGCGACCCCTTATTAGTAAAGTAAAGCTCCAAAAACGAGAGATTAACCTGCGGTGCAGATCTGACTCGACTAAGGCTCCGAAAGATCAGAGAAAGAAGAGCGTTTGATCTACTAATAGCGGCATAAGAACAGCAACTATACTGGCATTTGCTTCAACCTAAGCAAGACGCATTTTTGAGACATAGTGATCCATACTCTCTGTCGGGGGACCTAGGCTTGTGGCACTCCCTATCTCTTAAAGGCTTTCATAATCAATATCTCTTTCTTCTCAGGCACAGTTGCTTTCCTTGATTCGGGCACAGTGTCTTCGACAAATCGTTGTCTCAGTATCTGTCTCATCTCTGGTCCTGTGGGTTAGTAACCTTAGTCCAGTGTATCAGAAAGCACATCTGTCTTTCCGAGACATAAGGAGTTAGACTCTGCCGTGATATATGAGCAAGGTCAAAGCATAAAAACCAAAACGAATCTCGTTCAACCCCGCTCCTCGGCCTTCTTTAAAAGCCTTGTGACTCCCATCCCATCAAGTCAGGACCCAAACACTGAAACTAGCCTAGCCCCGGTTAGGCGGAGCTCAATCCTTTTTGTTAAGGTTCGGGAATCATACATCCCTTATCTGTGAGTCGAGAAAGATTTCCATCGCTGGCGTACTTGAAGCAGAAAGCTAAATTCAAAGAGAGGGAAAACCCCTCGATAGAAGGAGTGAGACTATACCCTTACCCTTATCTATGAAAGACCTGTTTAGAGGGAAGCAAGCCTATGACAGAGCGTACAAGCCGAAAGAAGCAACCAAACCTACCAAAGAAAGCTGGCATAAGCAAAGCAACTAAGAAGCCCATAATAAGGTCCCTCATAAGGCGCTGCTATGCATCTTTCTATAGTCCACTGGAACGAACTCACAACTCAATGGGATAATTCGAGGTGCATTCCTAGGGGAACTATAGTCTCGGTCAGAGCTGAGTTAACCATAGCTTTTGATCAATAGGGAAGAAGAGGAGGAGAGGAATAAGAATAAGCTTTCCATGGGAAAGAACGATAAAGACTTGTTGACTCTTCAAAGGGAAGAAGAAAGTAGTCTTAAGAAGAAAGATTTGATGGATAAGTTCGTCAAAATAGTGGATTTTCTTTGGGAGACGAAGTCCATTTCTAAAGAACTAACGCCCGAAGGGAAATTAAAAGAAGTAAGAAAGGCACTCTTGAACTCTACCTTTCAGTTTTCCTCAATGTACCGTTCTTGGATTCCCAAACCAAACAAACCTGGCCAGCTAAGACCCATTACACAGCCAGACAAAGCCGATCTCATCGTAATGGACGCCCTTCCCCAGAAAGAAAATATTGTTTTTGAGGATCTTTTTTTGACTCAATCCCACGGCTTTAGGAAAGGAAGAGGGCCGAGAAGAAAGGATAACTCAGAGCTTCAAGTAGCTTCCCAATGCTCGATGCACAGGAGAGGCGTTAGAACTATTAAGCAGGAAACCTCCGGATATAGGGTTGACATTCTAACGTGAAAACTCTTTTAACCAATTCTCTTTTTGACCTCTTGACGGAAGATCTATCAACACCTTCCTTGATCCATTGACTGATCAAAGAATTTCTCAAGGAATACTCAAGGGGATTTGGAGGACCAGCGAGGCGAGGGGAGTGAAAAGCCTCCAAGCTAGTAAAGGATTGGTTCTTCAACCGACGCAAAGACCTAGCGCTTTCCCCTTGAACTGGACTTGATTCCCGCACTTAGCTTAAGAGCTAAACTGCCGAAAGCCCTTTTCTATATAGTATCATCACAGCACCCGAAAAGCAGGGAAGGGAAAGGCTTACCGAACATGCCCGGCCCTAACTGAGTTAATTGATCAATCATCACCGCAACTTTGACTCTCAAACAGAAGAGACGGAAGAAGCGGAACATTTCATATAAGCAATCACCTATGCCCTAACAGCTTTCACCGAGTCTACCTTTAGAGCGACTTGCCCTCGAGTACAGGCTAACCAAAAGCTACAAGCGCACAGTTCGGCAAGCAAAGCAAACGGGAATCAATCAATCAAGACGCTGCATATAAAGAAGTGATCTACGACCTTCCCTAATTTCATGAGAACTCTTGCTCTTAGAAGTCAAAGAAAGCCTTAGAGCACGGAAACGGAACTATAAGTCCTAGCCCCGGAACAAGACAGATTGTCTTTGATCCTTATAACGGTTTGATAGAAAGAGCGAATAACCTGACTTGACTAAGAAAGAGTACAGGACCAAGACCGGAAAGTCACGCTTTGATCTCCTTTAGCAAGGAAAAAGCTTTCAAACGCGTATTCGCTGTTGCGAGCCGACTGAACAAGTGGATTTGATTCCTTTGCCTTCTGCCTTCCTGCTGACCTAATACCCATCAACTATTACCCGCTGCCGCTTCTTCTTCTCCTCCGATCAAGACCGGAAGAAGGTAGGTCAGCTCGATCTAGCTATCCTGTTTCGGATTGGACGGGGATGAAGCTAGTCTTCTCTCTGGCATGGATAGGCTTTATTCTCGCTCAGCGAGTTTCTCACCTTCCGGGGACAGATGGGCTGGGTCGGGAGCTGTGACAATAGGAGTTTCAGTCTTAGGCTTTTCTGTGTACCCAGACAAAAGGAAAGGGGCTTATGTCTTCAGTTGCTTATTCTTTTTTCTACGATCGAGGGAGAGTGAATGCTCCCATTGAATCTCTTGAGTGTGGTTAGAAATCGCATAATAAAAAAGAAGAAAGTCCGATTCCTCTGATTCCTCCAGTCCTGCCCACTCTTCACTCATCTTTTTATGGAAACAAGCGGTACGGTAGTAGGGAAGACTTCTTGATGTAGTTCCATATACTTTCGACTTTCATTGATCTTGCCTTGGTCTTCAGTCTAGCCAGAGAAAGTTTAAAAGAAAGTAGAATGTTTCAAAACGAAAAGTAAGACGTAATACAGTCATCTCACACGCTAGGCCAAAAAGGCTATTCTTGCTAGAAAATCTCATAATCGAATCGCTAGGATAAAAGTGGTGATCTCAGGCAGGGAATACAATGGAGCACTCCAGCAACCATTGAACCGGATGCCTAGAATATGCTCTTTTCAGGACATGAGAATACGGTCTTTCTCCGCTTAAGCTTAAAAAAGGCTTCCCCCCTATAAGGTGTGAAGCATTGATTTCCCTACCCAGCTAGGAAAGTATAAGTGATTGATAAAGAACTTCTTAGCCGATCCCATAATAGCTTCTTTTCATTTTCACTCCCAATGTACATATGGCACAATATTACAGGAAGCTTGAAGTGCAGCATTCCATTCTCGCATGTCTATTCTCTCTTTCTTAGGGTCTATCTTTCCGTGCGTTCTTCCTCTTCCTTTCTGGATCAGCTTGGTCAGTTAGTCATTGCTAGTAGTAGATCAGCTGCGGGCAATGCTTGCTACCGAGAACAGATTTCATTTTTTTAGGATTTCGTCGTAGCAAGAACAGTAGCCTGCCCGGCTCTACTAGTCAAGTAGAAATTCAAGTGGATCAGGAAATTGGTTGGTTAGTTATCTCTGGCTTGGGGCAAAGGCTCTCGTCCATTTCAAAAGTAGAAATTCACTTGAAAACAGACTTTTTTAGATTACCCGATCTACGAATAGATATGAAGTTAGTTAGAAACCTCTCCTGTTAGCAAGAGGCCTTTTTCCCGTGTCCGGTTGGAACCGACTGCCGAAAAGAAAGCTTGGAACCTTTCCTCCTTAAAGCCGTGCCCCTATTGAGTAAAGGCTTGACGTAACGTAGCGTCGGCTTATCTGTCAGTCGCGTCGGGTCTGCCGCTCAGTTGAAAGCTATGAAACAAGTCTGCGGTAGTTTAAAACTGGAATTGGCACAATATCGCGAAGTGGCCGCCCTTGCTCAATTTGGGTCAGACCTTGATGCTGCGACTCAGGCATTACTCAATAGAGGTGCAAGGCTTACAGAAGTACCGAAACAACCACAATATTTCACCACTGCCAATTGAAAAACAAATTCCCAAAAAGAAAAAATGTCCGTCGTTCCGCTTTTTAGGAATTTTTTCTTTTTTCCTAAAAATCCTCATTTTGTTTTGGGTCCTATATTCCATCAACCATGACCTTTTCCTTGTGGCTTTTTGCGATGAGGACGTGGGGGGTGTAGATGCTACGGGTGCTTCTACTTCAGGGGCACACACAAACCCCGAACCCATTGATAATGAGGGAGCTATTGGGGCCCAGGCACCATCGGTGCTTGAAGTCTCTCACGCTATCGATGTTTTTGTAAGCTCCTATAATCGTATTGGAATGCGTGCAGATTACTTAATCGCGCTCAATGAGCGGCTACGCCTTTTGGAATCCCCCCCTGAAAGGCGTACCGCAATCCAAGACGCGATACGAGACATTTCCTTACTCCAAGGACACGATAAACCTTCATCAGGAAGAAGAGCGGGCGACGCGTTAGTCGCCTTCATGAGACGCTGGGATCAGCAGCAACCTCCATAGGGGGACTGGGCCCTTTTTCATGGATGATTTTCATTCAAAATGGATTCCGACGAAATGCTATTTCTTTTAGATTGCCCGATTAGGAACGAGGGATACCAGGCCTTACCAACGGATTCTCAATGCTATCCGTAACTTTGATATTTTTCTTTAAAATGGGCTGTGGTGATGTCAGAAGTAGTTTCTATATACTATTATTTTTTTTTTAGAGTGGTTTGCTTAAAAATCCATACTAGGGACATATCCACACCCATTTTTTATAATTAAATTGCATAAAAGGAGTCAAACAAAGTAGTGGCTGCGGCGCGTCGAGGCACTTCAGAGCGGGCCGCCAGGCGGTTATCAGAATGTAGTCAAGGAGGTAGGTTTAAAGCCAGCAATAAAGCTAGCAAAGACAGCTCTACCGAGACGCGAGCGAGTAGCCTTTGCCAAAAAAGCGCTAAGAGCTTACTTGTTTGTTGCCTTGTCAAAGTTAGGGGATTTGAGAAGTGTAAGCGTAAAAGAGAAGTTTCACAGTTAGAATAGAAGTAGAGTGAAGGACGTGGCCCCTCTTAGGAAAGGGCACGAGAAGAGGAAAGAAAGAGTCATTTTTTAAGGCTCTGTAAACACAATCAATAAAGAGTTCCGTTAGCGGTCTTCGATTTTCAGATTCGGTTTAGTGAGAATAGCTCTAGTCTGAGAGCTTAAGCTATTAGTTTAAAAGAAAAGTATGGGCAGAGACTTCCTCTTTTCTTTAACCACAATAGGGTTCAAGCCTACCGCGCAGAAAACAGAGAAGAAGCAGGAGCAGAGCAGTCCACCGGCCATCAATCATTTACTTACCTTGCCCGCGTTAGGAGAGGAGTGAACGGAGAAAAGAAGAGTTGTACCGAAGACTTTCTCTTAGCATACAAGACAGAGTTCCCTTAGCCGTGCAGTGAGCGGTACTCCGTCAACAGAGTCGACAAAGCAGTCAGAGGTAGTTACAAGTGAGATAGATGTGTAACTCACCTCTAAAACTAAGCCAAGGCCCGTCGATTGAAGGGTAAACAGAAAGTAACCGGTTAGCGAGCGGTGTCCGTAGGTGAAAAAGTGCCTTTGTCGGCTTAGAAACAATTCCCTCGATAAGCGCTGGGTTAAAGGGCTAAGCTCAATTTCCGAGAAAAGCAAGCGCTATAGAAAGAATAGCTTTGAAGCCACGTTTAGAATGGGATTCCAACTCTTCCTCTCGCAAGCGTTTGGATTCACCATCCTAATGAGTTTTCTTTTTCGCCATACAGTAGCTAGTCTAGTAAAGCATTATATGGTTCCCCGCGGGATCGGCCTTTGATTACAAGTATAGCTTAGCTCATAGCCTCCTTACCAATGAGACAAGGCAGTAAATAAAGCGTGACCGTTCGGAAACCTCTAAGTGGGCCTTCCTACTTTACATCAGTAAAAAGGCAAGGGCGTTAAGGCAGCAGTAAAGCTCTCACAGCAGGCTGCTAAAGAGGATTTCCATTTGAATTCCTTATAAACCGAAGCCCCCCCGACAACTGTATTTGAGTCTGTTCACTCCTCACTCTACTAAGGCAGGGTCAGTGATTATTGATATCCGACTTCGGTGGGGAGACCATAGACTGAACTGAAACCTACACTCTTTCTTGTGTGTAATGAGTAGCTACTAGTTAGAATGAATTATTATCGGTGTTTAAAACTCCTTTTAGAAGTTCTTCTTAAACCATAGGGCAGGTGCCCTAAGCCGAGTCTCTTGAGTGGGTAACCTAAGCCGAAAAGGTGGACGGAGATGGTGAGTAAGCCGAATCCCCGGAGCGATGACCACTAATGGAACTCTTTGAATTTCTTACTAAGCCTGTGTTTGAGCTCTATGCCTTTGCGCGCTAAGGCTTTCTTGGCTAACCCGAGCAAACCACCCTGATGAGCGTTATTGCTCGGTTAGCATTAAATGAGAAGGCACTGAAGAAGATCTATGAGACCTCCGATCTTAGTGCTAAAAATGGAGTTCTTTCCATCCATCCCCGGATCCATCATCCTCGATGAGGAGGAAAGAAAAGTCCAATACTCTTTTTTGTTTTGTCTTGGAAGACTAGGGATTGCTAATCTACCCACGGAGCGGTGAAAAGACAGGATGTTTTCCGATGAAATGCTGAGGACTATAATGAGGAGGACGACAGACCCAATAACGAGATAATAAAGGGAAAAGAAAGGAACGTCAGATTGGTTCGAATCCAATTCGTGAGAAGAAGAAAAGCGAGTTGAGAGCGGGTCTAATACCTTTCTTTTCCGCGACAATACGTGCGTTTAGCAAGTTCAAGTATAGGGTCTTAGTCACTATACTGAATAAGTTGCCTGCTTCCATGTGACTGAGTCGTCCGAGGTGAGATGGCCTTTTTCTGGGTAGTTCGAGGGAAGAGGGAATCGCTATCGTCTTTCTAAAGGACGGGGATTTTTGTGTATTGCTTTGCAGACGCTAACTTGACTTCACTCACTTCAGAGACGGAAAAATAAAAAGGGGCGAAGCGCATTCATACCCGGCATAGTATATAGTTATAGTTTCTTGATCGTCAAGATGACTCACAACATGTAACACCTTACATCTTCAGCGGTTTTAGGAGTTCATTCCTCGAGCAGGAACTAGTTGTACTAAATGAAATCCAATCCGTGTAATTAGTGGAAAGATTTCCCTATCTTATGGCTTGAAATAGTGTCACACAAGAAAATCCTCCCTCTTATTTTATTCTAATTCGAATTCTAACTCACTTAGGACGACAAGGCTTGTTAATGTTAATTGAATGTCAGGTCCAAGCAGGGATGGAAAAGAAGTAAAAAAGGGGCCTAGTTATTGACCTGAAACTTAGAATAGTTGCATTAAGCATACCCGTCTTGATCCTCATCCATGTACTAGTAGAAGATTAAGCAGCAGCCCCAACGGTAATTTGATTCTTTGTCGGTCTCGATTCCGCTCGTACTGGGTTTCTTGCTCTATAAGCTTAAATAGTTCCTCCTGTCCACCCGATCCTATGAAATCAAAAGTACATTCCATCCCTCAACACATAGCTGATACGACAATCCCAATCTCTTTTGAGGTCAAATAATACAGGAGAATGGGAAATTGTCAGAAAGCTTTCGATAAGATCAAACAGTATCTTCAGAATCCGAGCACCTTTGGTAAAGAAGGGCAGCCTATATACTTTACAGCAGAAAAGACTCTTAACGGAGTCGCATCTGAGTCTTCCATCATTCAGCTCTCAGGATAACGAAGTAAGCGTTGTCTTGTCTCGTTCAAATAATGAATTCTGTTGCCAACCCAAGAAGTCAAATTCTAAATTATAACTAAGAGCGTCGTATTCTAGCAACCATCATTAATTTCATGCCTGGCGGAGGATGTTCCACAATTAGGGGAGTTTCCCTCTGGTTTGCTACCTGCTACAAAATCATAATCCGCACGGGAATTCTCTTATATGAGCGTATGCTGAACGATGCACTACCAATGCCTCTTACACAACTGTTGGGCCATCCATAACTAGCGCATTATAAGGGTGGAATAAACTTTTGAACCATATGTACTGCTTCCTGAGAATCAGATTTGAGAATCACTTTCTATAATATAAATAACAGGCCTACGCCCAGCAACGGTATAGGAGTAGCAAGGTACATTCGAAAGCTAGATTTGGATTATATCGTAGCTCCTATTGAGTTGCCTCCCCTGGGGGGTAACAGAACTTACTGCCTTTACTGGATAAGAGAAATTTCCTATACTATATAAGGTCTCTTGCTTAAGCTGCTTACTCCTTCTGCCTGTCTTCCTGACCCCGGCCCAGGCATAGTCTTAGCTCTTCACCCAACACATATGATAGAGACGGATGTGTGCTTGCCTCTTCCTACGAACCTATTGCCTGTCCTCCTTAGTCAGGATGTGTAATTGCTTTCTCGATGAGAGGAGCGGAAGTAAGTGAAACGAACGGGCAAGGAGCGGAGGGATCCAAACTTTCTTGGAATAAATTCCAGTTTTCAAGTATCAAGCGGTTATTTTAAGTAAATAAAAAATGGGATTTAGGAGAAGGGAGGGCCTTGTTAACACCATGGTTTTGTAGATGCGTTACCCACGTCGGGGATAGGTACGTTTGTCACTCGACTGAGCATACGAGGATACTCAATGTGAACATACCCTCTCCCTAACTAAGAATGGCGCATCTTTCTTTCCCGCATTGAGACTTTTCTGGGATTTCGTTCGCACCTTCTAAGGCTATAGGCTTGCTTCTTTCAACGACCGGCCACTCTACTGAATTCCTGACAGCAAACGAGCGGAATACTTTACCCGACTAGGAGGGAAATGCAACGAGCACTAGCGCGCTTCGGCCTTCGAGCCTACGCTTGCTTTACGCGAGCAATGAGGATGCGCGTTACTAAGGCTTTAGGCTTGAGCTCTTGGAGTTGCTTGTTGAGAGTCTGCTGTTTCCCATGCTTGTCTTTGTTAGCGATCGAACCATCTCGAAAGCACTAGGATCCGGATCTGTCTTATTGACCGGTTTTTAGACTTTGAACTGGCAAGTGGAAAGGTACGGTTGGACGTGCCCGCGAAACCATACATATGATAATGTAGAGTAAGCTAGGCTTGGAGATGAACATCTTAAGTTATTTATTTATAATATGCGCTCTTCTGTACTTCACTTATGGTAAGTCTCATCGGTCTTCTGGCAATATCAGGCATATAATCGATTCTTTGACCTGACCGGCTTTGGTCGAGCAACCGATACATTTTTTGAACGGCCACAGCCTACATAAACTCTTTCTCCCTCTTTTCAAGGAAGTTAGTCTCAGACAGACCCTATGTAGTTATCGGTCCTTTTTATACAGTTCCTGACAGGTGCTTTTGTGGCTCTTCACTCCAGCCCTGAAGTATTCTGTGAGCCCAATCTGTTTAACGTGGACCCTCCGTTATGAGACTAAAGTAAGGAAAGAAAGCGGTGAAGAGTATATCCTTACACCCATCTAAGCCCCTTCATACTAGAGGGTATAGTTGATTAAATCGAGAAAGTAACAAAGTTCCTCGAATAACCAACTAGTTGGTCCGCGTAAAATAACATCGTAATAGGTATCTTGGAGATACCCTGGGATTTGAACAGCTTCGTTTCCCATGACAGCGCGAATAAGATCTGCCATGTTCCACTCCGGCGGTAATTCTGCATTTCTGTTTCGAAGCAACTCTGCGCTTTTTTCGCAGATGCTATTAAATAAGTGGGCTAACTCAGGTGGAGCGCTTTGCGCGTCCGACCTAGTTGAAGAAAGAGTCGAAGAGCTATTAATGGAAGGGAACGCACAAGGATGACTATGCATAAATTCTAGATCAATGGGTGTAGGATTTCCATAGAGTACCAATTCATTATTATTCATGGTTTTTCTTTCCATTTTTTTTTTTTTTCAACTTCAACTAAAGACCTCTTTCTGTCTTCTCGGGCAATGGATTTGCCAACTCTATTGCTCTTATATCGGTCTGAATTCCTCTTCATCTTGCTTTTCGCTTTTGGTTTTTGGATTCTATTTCACCCTGTGCTTCCACTTCCCCTGCCTCGAGATCGTGCCTTTTTTTTTTACTCGACTCGCTCCCTGCTAAAAAAAGTAGATCTTATTCCGCAACTCGGGTCGATATGTTTGGGAGTCATGGTCACATCATGAATTTTTCTACCTGTCGCGCTCGCGTCATTCGCTGGCCAATCGAGAGGATAGCACATTCCAAGTCACATGCTTCCCAAACCAATACTCGGGGGCAAGAGCGCGACTGCTAAATCGATTTGATCTGGATCATCCGGAACTACATCTAAATCTCTGACTATGGCGACTAGGACTCTCTTTGGATCACGATTTCAAAATGTCTGGACGCTCTTCCGGGCCGGGTCGAGCCTTTCAATAGTGCATCGTATGGAGTAGTAGCGAGTAGTTCCTTCCCAGATCGAGAAGCTTGAGCAAGAAATTCCCCCATTACAGATAGAGGCGCCTATAGCCTTGCCTCTGGCTTTGCCCCCTTATCTACTACGGGTGAATCTCTTCGATCCGGAAATTGACTACCCCTAAAAAAAAGGCTTTGCTGCTGCTAGCTCCGCCACTGGGCCGACTTAAACTACTGCCATAGGTCCCTCTCTATCCGGGTCCTCACCCTCCACCGGAACTCCTGCGGGAAGGAGTTCAATCTCTTTGCTTCATCCCGGAAGAAGAAAAGTCGTATGTAATTGCCAGTACTACTGCTACCTATAGGTCCATAACATCACATGCGGGCGGAGTGAAATGCATCGGAATATGTCTTTCGTCACCAGCTAATTTAAATTTAGGGTGGACATAGATGAGGAATAATATATGAGGAATAATGGTCAATCTTTGGTGTGTATCCGCAAGATAGAAGAGAAGCTCGGGGATCCTGCTTTGGGATCACAGCACCGATAGATTAGAATGATAAGAAAAGCATTCCATTTTTCATACCATACTAAGCTACTCATAGAACAGAAACACAAGTACTTGCGCGCATAAGAAGAAGTTTACTTAATTAGGGCTTCAGATTGAATCCATCACTTAGATAAATGACGTAGACAAAGAAGCTCAAGCTGACTCGAGATGAAAGTAATTAGAAGCTGGCACTTCTATCAGATAAAGAAGACTGGCTGGCACATAGGCGTTTTACCGAGTTGAATCTTCTTCTGTAATTATACATCTTTCTTCCATGCTTTCTGTTGGTCAACAATCAACCGCATTCTAGTTCAGTTCTTCACTACCCGTACAGGATTGGAAGGGATGGATAAAAATAAAAAATGAATTGCTATGGATTCTCTTGAGGATGTAAAATCCGAATTGGTTGGTCAATTAGAATTAGAAGTAAACATGCAGACTAATCATCTGCAGTTGCCACCAACATGGCCGTCCGTAAGATAATTTTCGGATTCTGTCTGGAATCTTAATGATTCTTACGCTTTTCCTACGAATTCCACAGGATATTTTAGAGGCTATTGACTAAATTACACCGAAGAGCCCACTTGAGCAATTTGAGATTTTCCCATTGATTCCTACAAAAAAATGAATGATTGACGCTCTTTCCTTTGTTCTTCCACCCCTCCTACAAAAATGACCCGAGAATCTTCGAAAATCCTCTGCCACCGAATCGGTGAGAGGACCATCAAGGAATGGAATAGTCTAACCTAACCACTCCCTAGCCTTTTGCTAGATGTGGGGCCTCGACGTCATCGGACCAATCAATCCAAAAGCATCAAATGGCCATGAGTTCATCCTTGTGGCAATATATTCTTTCACCGGATAGGGGCAGCCTCGTATACAACAGTGACGGCCAATCATGTAGCTCGGTTTTTGATTGAAGGAGATCCGCAGATCTCTGGCATGCACGGTTGGCCTATGTCAACTATGAACGACTAAAGGTGATGATGCGGAAAGAATAGTTAGTTATCAACCGCCCCATTCAATTAAAGATCGCCCTAAATAGTGGAAAAGGCTTTGTTCTTCTTCTTTTATATGAAGTATAGGGGATGTATATATTTCTTTTCTCTAATCCTAGGGGGGGTACCAAGAAAGAATGCAAGTCGAACAACCAAATGATTTAGGAGTTCCTTTCCTTCGGTTGCTTATAGGCTTTATAGGCTTACAGGAGTTAGTGTCTTATATGCTTACTGCTGTCTTAACATACCAAGGAGTTACTCTTCCTGTGGTCCTACCTATGAGTTGCTTACAGGAGTTCCAGAGCTATGAGTTATACTTACTCTGCATATGTTCTTATGCTGTTATATCAGTGAGTTAGTGCCTTATGCTCCTGTCTTCTGTTGCTTCCTTTGATTGAATACATGAGAGCTTAAGGAGTGCCCTTCGGTCCTGTCTTCAGGAGTTCTAGAGTGAAACAAAATACATTATTTTATGAATACATACGAGTTAGACTTGTCCTTAGGGTTGTCCTAAGAGTTGGTTCCTGTGCCTTTCCCTAAGAGTTAGAGTTCCTGTGTTAAGAGCTTCTATAGTTTCGGTATTTTCTTTATACATCAGCCTACGTAAGGTAAGGGGCGTATGAGTTCCTATAGTGTAGAGTTGGTATACAGAGTAAGGGATAAGGAGTAAGTTCTAGCTTCATATAGGAGCTTCCGCGCCCGGAGTGTTCCTAAGCATAGAGTTCTTAGTTACCTTACTCGCCTGTCTTAACCTTGGAGTTCCAGTCTTAAGAGTTAGCTTTCTTGAGTTGGAGCTAAAAGTTGTACTCCGTAGTTAAAGTGTCTTAATAGATTGACATGGCATCGTTAACTAATATTAGTAGTAGATTGACTTTGATATTCCCCTAATAATATATATATATATATATACCAATATAAGTATTCCAGTATGTTAGTATCCCTGTGTAAGTATATCCCTTCGGACCTGTCTTATAGAGTTCCTGTGTTTATTCCTGAGGTGTTATATGTTTCTATGCTTCCTACGTTCCATGTGAGTTACACTTCCTATGTTCCCTTACTCGGTTGTTCTTCCCACATACAGGTCTTCCCTTGCTTGCTTACCTGCTCCTGTTGTTTCCTTTGTTTTCCATTCTTTTTTTTGGGGGTCCCTGTCATTGCCTTTTGTGACGATCAGGGGGACGAACAAAGAAGTTCGGACGGAGAAACCGACGCTGGCATCGGCGCACAGGAATCCAGTGGAGCTCGTCCTCAAGGAGAAGGTGCGTCAAATCTGGAGGCCGGGCCCCCCTCGACTCAACCACCTTTCGATGTCCCTGCTCCTGATGAGGCTGCCCCCCCGGTGGACCCACAGGCGCTAGAGGACGAGAATCTTCGGCTTCGCCACGAGAACGCGGAGCTCCGCCGACTCCTCACGGAGGAGATGGCGCGGGTGAAGGGGATCCTTGCTGAAACAGAGGATCAAATCGAAAGATCGCGAGAGCAGGATCGTATACGCGATCAGGAAAGGGCCCGCGAAAGGGCGGGCTTACTAGCTGCCCACTCTGAACTCCAGAATCGTAGTTCTATTCTACAGGTGGAGAAGAACCGTCTGAAGTTTAGAATAAATGAACTTCAGTTTCGGAAGGATCAACAAAAATTCCGTCGTGAGTAGACACTTGTTGGCCCTTTCGATTCCCGGAAGGGACAGAACTTTCCTTTTGGAAATCCTAAGGGCAACGTTTCTGGTCTTATTGCGGAATGGGTACTTGTAAGCTCCGAAGTTAGGTCTAGATTTAAGAAATGTTTCAATAAAGACTGATGGGTTCATCTTTCTTTTCTCCCGAAGTCAAATTCTTCTGATTAAGTTCAGTTGTATGTGGGAATGAGCAGGAAGGGGATTAATAAGAAATAATTAAGAAATAATTCCATCTCCATCTCAACTGGTCCCTGAAAGAAGGAAAGGATTTCCCAAGGTCCAATGCGAGACATGAAAAGGGATAAAAAATAAGTTGAGTAGCAGCAGGGTCGTAGTGCTTGAAAGCATCTATTTCAGTACAAAGGCGATCTCATGATGGCGCCTCCTACCTCTTCTGCCTTACCTATGGCTTACAGAGAGAGAGGCCTAAGAACTGTTAATTCAGGTCTCAGTAAATGCTTCCACGATTCTATCTGGAATGCCCCCTGGGTGAAGGCATGAATACCATCTCTATATACTTCGTGATGGACAATCTTCGCCACTGAGTGACTTTTTTAGCGCCTGTGCGTAGTCTGCGGAACACGAAGCCACAGGTTGCGTCAACAGTCGTTCCGGAAGCAAGGCCCACCACGCACTCATCGCAAGCAAAAGACACGTCAGCAACATGAAGCGAAGATTACGCATATAAGATTGAAGCAAAGCTTCTTTCATCCAAAACGTCCGGATTCGCCCGTTTGCCCCCGAAGCATCGCGTAGACCTATTATTCTCTCCGGAGATCGGAGTAGTCGTGCTTGAAAGCTCAGGTTGGGATCGATCGTTGAAGAGAGATTCAATGGAAGCTGAGTAGCGGCTGGAACTAGCGGTTTCCAAAAACCCGCGGACTTCAACTCGAGCCTTTTTAAAATTAAAAGATCTCTGCTTCGTAAGTAAGGGAGAATTCTTGTACATGTCGCCAAGAAGCAAAATAGGGCAAACCCACTTTATCAAAAGAATAGGAATCACACACACACTCATAGCGCAACCTCCCCTACTGATTGATCTTCTTAACAACAATGAGTTGACGCCACTCTATCTACGCTGACTCTCTCGTCTTTCTTATATTTTTCTATATTATATTACATTACTGGTTACGGCGAGAAAGAAGATCCTAACAAACGGCGCTGCTCATTCAGCGTTTCACAAGAGTCAAGCAAAGAAAAAAAAGGGGATACGAGCAGAATTGAACCGATGATTGACGGTCTGACCTTACAGGGCGTGACTCGTCGTCCTTAAAGCACTAAGTTATTTACAGATCTCATCTAGCGCCCTAGCTATCTTTTATCTCACATCGGGTTGGAAGGACTTCTTAGCCGACTGTGTTAAGCACACGCACATCGACACATTTGTTTGTGTCATTCTTTATCACAGGCGCATGATTGAATAAGTGTTGCCGCCGGGATGCGAGGGTAGGAGAGTAGAGTGTAGATGGATAGCAATAAAAAAAGTTAGCTGATTCGATGCGTCGTAGATAGAATGTGCCGTCTGATTTTGCCTTGGTGTGTTTCCTTCTCAACCAATCTAATCTCTCCGGGCATGAGCTGGCCATATGTCCGTGCTTATGGCAAATTTGATTATACACTTGAAGGAAGGGCACTTTCTCGTAGTCCAACTCCTGTATGTGAACTTGAAGCCCTGGGATGCGAAGGTTCATAGATTTAGGAAGGCCCGGCCCAACTCGAGGTCTACTGTGACACAAATGCGTGCGCAGTTCTTCACTCCCGTCTTTATGAATTCGCCAATATGGTTTCTCTTGCCTCATGTTTCCAGAAGGGGATAATAGGGATAAAATCAAGTTTAACCTGCTTCAAAGCAATATGCTGCTTCTACGCTGTCCAGAAAATACAAATCCAATTCGTGAAAAGAAGCCAAGCGAGGGCGGAGCAAGGCCTTTTTCTTTATTATCGCGAGTTTTGGAGCTTTTGTGTTAGGAAAGAGTTGCGTGCCTGTTTATTTTATTTGTTTGCCTTACGCTATTGAACGTATAGAGCTTTTTAGAGTTTTTCTAAGGGGACCATTCAATGCCAGCCGCTTCAAATCATTATCGATGCCCCGACACTGTCTTCTTCGTTTTCCCTTTCTCCTTCGGGTAGGATGAAGGGCATCTGAACGTAACGCTTTCTATAGTAACTAACTCTCTTTGACTTTCAGTCGAGTGCCAATTATGTGATGTATTCTAATGAAATGATGTTAGCATATATAGCGTCGGATGTTATGAAAGTAGGGCTTTCTACGAAAGAGAAAGCGAAAAAGTCAGTATATGAAATCGAAGCGCATTGCAATCATCGATCATATAGAATGTGTGCCGCGTGTGATCAGTCTGCGCATAGCGGATTGTCGTGCCTCTATCTTCCCGGGACTCCTAGGGCTAGAGAGATGGAACTACTGAAGCTGCTCCCTCTGCTTCTGGAACTGTAAAAGGGTTGGGGGGCAATCACTTTTTAGATCATGGCTTGTAATCCTGGAGCCTTTCCCTTGACAACCGAGCTTGCCTAAGTACGGCGTAGAAGAGAAAAAGTCTAGGATTGAGATCTGAGCAGGAATTTTTCCCAGGCTACGTTTTAGGGTGGTAATTGGTTGCTTGGTCGAGCAGCTGCCCTTGGCAAGGAAGGAAAGGTCTTCCATAGCATCTGGGGCCGAGGCCCTGTTCTGGTTACTACAATTAGTGTAGCACCTTTATTTTCAGGGCTTACTTCGGAGAGTACCGCTGCTATTGTTTGAGTATAATCCTGGTATCCTTCTACAATCGTCTTTGTATGGGTACAAGGATGGATTGCTCTTTTCCCGAGGGACCTCTCAAGAGAAGGAGGAGCAGCACATCTTATTGCACAACCGGTTCGATTAGAAAATGAGTTCTTTCCGGGAGAAAAACCTGCGTACTATCTGATAGAGGCTGTCAGTGGGGAATCTCCTTGTTATGACTGTTGATTGCCTACCAATCTGAGTCTGAGTAAATAAGGGTCCCGTTTATCCCGAATATAAAGTCGAAGGAACCGCGGTAACCCCGCCAAATAAATAAAATAAAATAAAAGGGGTCACGCCTTCAAGCCAAGCCCGTTAACTTAACTCCGAATCACCATTCCACGAGTTAAGCTCGGTAAACCCTAAAAGCTGGGTGGACTTCATAGCCCGCTCACTCCGATTGTCTTAGTGAACTGATTGTGTTCCATACTAGGTGGTTCGCCTCTGATCCCTAAGCTGAGCTCCAAAGTCTGGATTTCTTCCTAAAGCTAAAGTAAGGGCAAGGCCCCGGTCGGTTCTCCCTTTCTGTCTTTCCTGGTTATCTGTTCTCTAGTCGTATAATCATACCATTCTGCCATACTATGGTAATGAAATAAGATAAGTGTCTTTTAGGGCCACCTCTCCCATCAAACATAGAAAATGGTGGGATTTGGTACCCTGGTGGATAAGGAACCGTGTCATGATATGGAGGATATGGACTGCGATAAGGCTGGATTGTTCCTGCATTCTTTGGGTTTTTTAAACGGAGTTTTTCATCCAATTTTTCCTTAGTGACAAACTGTGCGGAAGTATATGGACCTGACTGAGCAGGTGGAGGTGCTGTTGCTTGTGCAGCTGGAACATAAGGCTGAAAAGCGGGAGGTGCAGAAGTTGAAGGAGTTGAGGCTGCTATCAGTGCTTCCAGAGCAGCCAACTCAGCTCTTTTTTATGCCAAAATTTCTTCAGATGTAGGGGGCCGATAGGCTGCATTTAATTGGGTTTTGGGGGCTGCAATCTCGGCGCCTCTCTGTTTTGTGCTATAATCTCATTTTGACGGGCCAAGGCTGCCCTAATTTCCGCCATTCACTGTCTGTACGACGGAAAGGACTGGAGATGAATCGGTCGTAGTCATTGCGGGTAATAAAACTAGCCCACGTTGTGAAGGGAATGAGCTAGCTGAAGCTTCTGACGATTCTGACTGAGACCTCGGTGAGGAGACTGAGTCCTCTTCTGACGGAACCGGACTCCGACTCCTTTCTGCTGACGTTGGCTCACGTTGCCGCACAATCTAACGAAAGTGAAACTGTCTCCTAAGCTTCAGAACCCCCCCTATGTTTCCGACTTGAACTTACCTTTAGAGCTTACCGCACAAAAAGAATATTAGAAAAGAGAAGAGGGAAGATTCTCTCAGCAGACCAAGAGCTTGACTTGCTTCTAGGCTTACGGAAAAAGGCGAAAAAAGGGCTTGTTTGAAGGGAATTGATAGATGCGGGAAGAATTGCTGCTCCTCAAAACTAAACTTCTGTATGGACCGTCTGCTTTTTGATTAGGTTACCTGAGAGCTCATTGAGGAGTCATTAAATTAAAGCCAAAATTTTTCCCCGTAACCTATAAAGTAAAGATATACCTACTCCTCACCGGAAGAACCGGAAGACTAAGAGGAGGATGCCCAAAGACAAAAATTCCTCTATCTCCTCCTGCCTAGGTAGGAGTGGGCTAAGGGAGGTAAACACGATAGAGAATTAGCGCTTTTTCATCTGAAAACAAAAAAAAGAAGAATGAAAATCCGTTGGAATCCCCTTAAAGAAAGAAAGTAGTTGCTTCCCAAATAGAATAGCTTAAGCTAGAGTGGGATGGGACTAAGCACAAGCTTTCCACCATCTTATTGGCGATAGGATGGCACCAAAGGCAAGAACTGACTCCCCCGCATCAGACATAAACCCACCATAGAAATGGAGCTACTCATACATATGAGTCCTTCTTCCTTCCGAACAGGCCTTAGCTGGCACAAATCATTTCCTCTACCAGTACTAGAAGCAGAAGAGTAACCCTGTGCTGACGAATCCCCCTTACCAGACCAGTCACAATCTGAGCTTTCCCCCGACACCGGAAGAATTTTATCTACCCAAAACCGATTTATAGATTCATTTCACGGTTTGACTCTATCGCCCCTCCCCTTACCCTTATATACGCTGCTCAGGAAGGGGAAAAGGTCTTTGATCCAATTCTCGCCCGTTTTATACGGGGGCATCAGCCTTGCCTTGCTACTTACTCGAAGCTACTAAGGTAGAACCTTTCTTACTATGTAACCATTAGTAGTTGATTCACCGGTGAAATGAAAAAGTAATACATTTGTGTCAAAGGATCAAAACGGCTTATGAAATGAATGGAATTCCGGCTCTCTGTCAAAGACGCATAGGGTCTTCTCCTCCAAGAGGTTGTGTTTGATGAAAAGTTCCGCATTCCCCGTATTCAGTTAAGAAGAAAGGAATTATTATAGGTGTCAGTCGTCCGAAACCCCGCTTCTCAAAAGGCGAAAAAGCCAGTGGTGCACTCCTACTCCCTATAATTAGGTTGAACCTGGAAAAAGGGGAAAGTTATGGCCTTGGGCGGGTGTTCTTTTCTGAGGTTGCTTTGAGTAATCAGATGCAGGAGGAGCCGGATGAGCGGTCGTCAGTCAGGCTTCTTAGGGCCTTTTATTATATACTTTGAAAATTTCTTTAAAAGCTAACCCTTAATCTAAATCTAAGGCTATAGGTAAGGGACTGCCGGGTGCTGGGTGCTATGAAGAGACTGCTCTTGCTTTTTGGGCTTGTGAATGAGAATGCTTGCATAAATGGCAGCCATAGTCATGCATGCGCTTTGGTTGGTTACCAGATTGAGACTATAGCTATAGTGAGTCAACTAGCCTCTTCGGGAGCCCTCAATCAGTTTTGAACACTGATTCGAAACTCTTTCAGCTACCATACCCCATACCAGTCTTTTGTTTACTTCTGCAGGTGACCAACTTCCCGCTATCGCGATGTCTGGGTCATCGCGGATTCTACTCTACTAACGAAATTTCTCGTTCCGTTGATGAGAGACGCTTCGAATCATGGCGTCCGGCTATCCCAGTAACCCTCTCATGCAACTTCCCTTCCGCCGGGCCACTTTGCGGCCTTCGGGGCCTTAACATCACTCCGAAGTTCCCACCTTTCGTCTCTCGCCCGTCAACTACGAGTCACTTGATCAGACTTTCGCTACCTGCAGGACTAAAGGTCACTAAGCGATCCTTCACCTTCCTTACTCTATCAAGTAAGTACTTTCAGTCCTTAGCTGCGCTATTGCCCGAGCATAGCTGTACTGTATGAGATTAGTTCTCCGTCTCCACTGCCCTGTTATAACAGTCTGGTCTGTAACAACACAACCTGAAAGGAAGAAGCCATTCCTAATAGGAAGTTTCTAGCCGTCTTTCTTAGGGCAAGAAAGGGTATAAGGAAGAAGGAAAGCTCTCTGAAAGCCCTTGATTCCCCGCTGATAGCAAAAGAAATGCAAAGAAAGAGCGGACGGAATGCCACATCGCGAGAGGGGGAAGATCCGTTCCCAGCCGTCTTTCTTGAGGAGCGAAAAAAGTTACTAATAGCCAAACAGCTCCCACTATGAATCAGAGAAAAGTCTAGACTTTCTTCTTTCGACCCTTCTCTTTAGAGATTAAAGAATCACTGTCAGAGCATTGACATCGAAAAAAGGCCAATGAACCTAGGCTTAGCGTCTTCCACTGAATTTCCGAGTCAGGGCTTAGGTAAGGAAGCCTAGCAGCTCAATTGAATTAGGCGCAAGAAGCTTCAGTTACGCCGCTTGACCTAGTCATCGCAGGGGCTCAGCGCTTAGTTGAAAGACACTGTGCCTCAAAAGAGATCTGAGCCCAGCCCTAGAAGGAGGATTGCTTCTATCACCAGTAGGCGAACAGAGCTTTCAGGCATCGGGATCATAGTGTAACCTATGACTAAGCTCCGTGACTAGCTCCATTGTCATCATCTAAGTTCTTCTTCATCACAGGCCAACCAAACCGCTCGACCATAGGGAAATGAGGAACCCATAGCACTGGACTGAAGTGCCTGCCCCCTCTTCATCTTCCGAGTCATGCCCGGAATGAGTACTTTGCCCTTGAGATCTATCCAAAGCAAAAGAAAGAGGAAAAGAGTTCAGCTGCTTGCCGAGCTGTCTAAAATGACTAATAGAAGCTCAATCGAACAGACCTTGCCTAATAGACTGGAATGGGGTTAGCCAGAACAGGCGAAAAAGATCAAGGAGCTGTAGAAAAAAAAAAAAAATGGGCTTTGCAGGCATACTCTTCTTATCAGTGCCCACCCAGCCTGTTCAGTTTCAGCCAAGAAAGCGGATAACATTCGATTCGGGCAATGGCAATGTCTTTAGCTTCAGAAAGCTATAGAAGAGGAGAAAGTCCCAGGAAATAGGAAAGTCAGGCTATCAGCAAGCATGAAACTCCTTCAATCGCCGATATCACAAGCTAAGGGGCCGATTGACCGGCAGCTTCATATCCGATTACGGAAAGAAAGAAGCCTACTCTGTACTCTCACTGGCGGGGAAAGCATTGATTTTTTTCCAGGCGCTATCAGCCTTGCCTTACAGGACAATGTCGGTTGAAGGTACGAGTCAGGATGGGATAGAAGAGCAAAGCCGCTTACCCAATAGGTGACGGAGTGAACCCGCCCTTTCTTCAGGGTCAAGAAGAAGAGCAAGGAGGTCCCACTATCTGATATAGAGAGCAGGCCACCTAAAAGAAGGTCTGATTGAGCACTTTCTTCACCCGATCTTATGTCTGCAAGATAAAGATCAGACATCACATTACTTCCGCTATTTGCAGAGATGTCTTTGAAGTTGAAGGCAGGTGCCAAGTAATATGCGAAGTCCGGGTATGAAAGCACAATATAACTCGCGGGAAAAGAACCGCATCGAGGAGAACAATATCTTGGTTGGAAGCAGCATTCATGGCAATCATCACCACTTTCTTTCTCCCGAGGGGGTTTGAATTCTCGACTCTCGCTAATAAGTCAGGGGTCCTTTTGTGGTGCTTTTTCCTTTTTCTATTTGATAGTGATAAAAGGCTCAAGCTAAGGCTTTCAATCAATCGAATCCAGTCGTGTCTGTCAGGACGATGTTCTTTCCTAGACCTAGAAGAGAAAGCTGCTTTGGCAGTGCCCGTTCTCCCTTACTAAGGGGATAGGTTCAGTCTTTGCCCTCTCGCCTATCGCTTTTTCCTGTGTCGGGTCGTAAAATGCCCCCGTCTTTCACTGGCCTAGGCTTTGTAAGCTATACAGGGCAAAAATGGACCTATTTTTCTTTTTCTTTGGCAGAGCGAGGGACGACGACGACCGAAGGGAGGGCTCTCTTTATTTTATATCCAAGATTCGACTATTACGAGGCACTGTAGCCCGCTAACGGTTACCTGCGAGCGATGATTTCAACCATTATAGCTGGCGTCGACCCGCTTTCTTTAAGTCATTCGATCACTCGAGAGTACTTTTTTCTATCGCAATCTCTCTGGTTTTGAGTCCACACGGATCTACTGATTTTTATGTACTCTCTCTAGTAGGGAAGGATTAGTCCGAGCCGAGTAGGCAGAAAGCTAAAAGGGGTTTTGGCACGCTAAAGGCTTTGTTTTGCCCATTTCTGGGCATCCTTACTTTTTGACTCTCGTCTGAACAGTGGCTCCTTGTTAATCCATGCGGCGACAGTTTAGTTGATGCTCTTCTCCACGTTCACCCTTATCGCAGGATGGGTGTAGTTCAGAGCGCAAGATTTGAAGAAAGCAAGCCTGAGTCACATGCCCTACTCTCTATTTTTAGTTAGATGGCTTGTGATGTGCCAGGTCTATTTCGCTCTATGGTTATAAAGCAAGTACGCCCCCATCTCTTTGGACTGAAATCCTGTCCCGAATCTCACGGGGAATGATTCATTATCATAACGAGGGGGCAGCGGTCAATCTATAGCTCACTTCGTTCCTCAGGTCTCCAAGCCTTTCTTTTTTGTCGCACTTCTGAACTCTCGCTCTTCAGCGCCCCGGTCGAATACATAGATGATTCATCAATAGCAGCATCTCTTTTCTTCTTTCTTGCGACTAGCTATTTTCTTCCTAGAGAAAGATTATACTTCATAGCTAGAGAGCGATCATCTTCTGACTGTATCATGGAACTTCTTTTTCGATCCCTTCCCGCCGTTTAGGATTCGAGTAGCGGTTCGACAAGTTGAGACAAATGAATATTATGTCAGTGAAGCATCTGAGTAGCACCCATTTCCCGAGAGAAAAGCGCTTTCTAGTTGGATTCTTATTCATCGCAATATTGAAAATATGTCTCCCTTCGGTCGACCCTCTCTTTCACCTAGTACTTGTACTACAGAAAAAGATACTGCAATTGCAAATGGCATCAGGTCTCTTTTGCTCAGTTCAACCATCGGCTATTGGGGACAGAGGAAGAGCTCCAGGAACGACTGACTTGTACAATTCGAAGCGCCTTGTGCGTCTAAGGATCGTCTAGGCCGAAATAGCAGTCAACTGCGGCTTCTCTCAAGGTCTGAGTTCACAACTTACACTTTGAGTCGTTTTCTAGATTGTGTGTGACGTCCATAGCATTTCAGCAGAAGAAGAATGGAATGAGTCAAAAAGAAGATTGCTTGCTTTCTCGATAGTCGTCTTGGTATTGGATCCGCTCTTCTCTTAGCATGAACATGAATTAGATTCTATTCGTCTTCTTTATTCATTCTTAAGAGAACCCCCTTTCCCCCGATTTTTTTCCTTCGCTTTGTTCTGTACATCATATACGTCCATCATTAGGCGGTACAGTAAAAGAAAAGCATAAAAGCGTTTTTTGTACCAAAAAAATATCTCTAACCAATCTTTCGGAAGAGGGTCCTCCTCACAACCCTGAAGAGCGTTTCCCAGCGATTTAAAGAGCCACCGAATCAACTTCAACCTATATATGAATTTATGAAGACCGAATATATAACATAGAATGGTCCATAGAGATGGCATTTTCACTTTATTTTAGAACAACCCCCTTCCCGAACCATTCTTAAGACCACCAAGCCCTCTCGAATGAGTTCTACTATAGAAGCTTTCAACGTACACCCGGGGACAAATCTTTCGCTCACTGAGAAGTGAAAACCTGTGACTAGATCGTCCTGAAGACGGATGCGACGGGAAGAAGTGGCATTTGGAAGTGTTGCTGACTTAACATTTAGGTTTCGGCATAACAAAGCTTGCACTGTCTTTTCGCACTTAGGCGCACAGCGTGCCATTGGTAATGATTCTACTACGGTTCCACAAATTCGCAAACTGATCCTAAGTAATCGTTGTTGTTCATTGGATTCCGGAGGAACTACTTCGTTAGGATTGGGAAATTGCTGCGATTCTTCCTGAATAGCCTGGATTCTCCCGTCGAGAGTCACTTTGAAAGTCTTACCTAAACTCTTCCGACTGAATATGATAAAGCCTATAAAACAACGAGCTACTATCATTTCTTCATTATAGATTAAGATATTCTTCGAGCTTAATGCACAAATGGAAAGAATAGCAGCAAATAATATCTTTCTATTTCTAGCCGTGGAAAACAATTTCATTTTTCTTTCATTCTTTTCATTCTCCGCTCCCCCCAAAAAAAGGAGAGACTTCATTTTCACTGTACGAGTAGTGAAAAACTATAGTTTACTTTTATTGGTTGTTGACCAACGGAAGACATGGGAGTTTTGGGCGTAAAAGTGGCTTTCTTCTCTTATGATATTTCTAGTTAGATATGCCGGTTGTCGCATATGCGCAGTGAAGCACTTTTTCATTCCGTAAAGATAGGTTCTTTCGCTAATGTCTCGATGGACATACTTGATGGCTACTAGAACTGTGATTATCAAAGATGATTTCAACCTCCCCAACGTCTCTCCTTATGTCGATTATTCCCTCTCCGGACTTTATTCTTGGATGATCTGCCCAACAATTCAAGAAGGAAGGCACCAAACTACTTGAACTATTTATGGGTCTACCTAGGATACGATACTGGCTGTCGGGTAAGGCTTTCGAACAGGCAACAGGCTTACAGCAGGAACGAATAAGTGAGACCATACGCGAACGGCTGAGCTCAGTCTTCCCTGTAAGAAAAGTAGTGGTCGTGCTAGAGACGGTCTATTGTGTTTTTCTTGACTCATCATTGATCTTTTGGAAAAGCAAGAAAGAAGAAAGGGGAGCTTAAAGCCGCTTTTCCACAGTCTCAAGGAAAAGCAGGCTAAAGGGCTGCGCTAAACCTTACGTAAAAACCAACCTTACCTTACGACTGCTTCGAGAGCGGATAGAGCATCCTCTTTTTTTTGGGCATGAATCCTATTTTCATCAATCCGAATAGTAAATGCCGTTCTTCGGCTGCTTCCTCCTTTCATGCTTCCTGCTGCACGAGATGAGACGGATGGACTACGAACAAAAGGGGCACTAATCTCATGGGCGGAAGTTCCTTGCCTTGCCGCGGGATTTCCTATTCATCTTTTCATATAGTCATCAGAAGGGATATCTTGAAATCCTGGTCCAGTTGAGGTTGAAGGTGCGAAAGAAGTTGTTTCCGGTGCGTCTTGTTACGGGATCGGTTCCTTATAGATTAGATAAAGAATAGCACTTTCAGGGAGAAAGAGAAGAACGCCAGGAAAGACGAAAGCTCGTTCATCAACGAAGGCAAGTTCATCAATCGACCAGAAGAAAGGGCAAGCCAAGGGCAAGGGTATGAAATAGGTTCATAAGCTCGAGTAGGAGTTGCAAGCCGCATCCGTAGTCTATCATTCTAATTCCGCTTCTCACTCTGCATGGAAAATGATCCCTGCTAGCAATCTCTTATATAGTATGCCTCTATCTCTATGAAACATAGAGCCTTTCTTTCTTAGTCAGATTCTTTCCTGACTTGAACCAAAGCAACTCTTTCACCTCTCCACGGACACTATCACTAAACCATAGCTACTTTCATCATTGATCTAGTGGCATTCTATCTTTCATCCCGTAGGCTAGCTGCTTGCTGCAACATTTAGCATTCTTCCTTTATGGCATTAACAAAAACAAAGCATCGAGAGAGAGAGCAGGCCATTCCCCTATCTGTTCATTTTTTATTCAATCGAGTCCTACTCTTTCTAACCCGCCTTAGGCCCACTCACTACCGTCGACGAGAAGGGAAAGGAGGCACTGAGGCGACAATTGGCTAAAAGGGATCGATCCCACAACCGCTAAAACGCCTTTTGAGGCCCCGCTCAAGGCGACGAAAGACCAGGCTATCTCCAGAAAAAGGCTATGGGGAACGAAGGATCTAAGCAAGGAGCTATTGATAGTGACTAACTTGAACGTGGCGAATTGGGCTTTGGCTAGGAAGTGGACAAACCGTCTCTTGCAAGAATAGGGGTGATTGATCTCTTTCCCGCGGCAGAATGCCTTTTTCATTAAGCGATCCTTGAGCCTTTATCTGATCTGACCAGAAAGCCTTTGCCGTGTTTAAGAAAGTAGGATGAATCATGCTAGTAGTCGGGAAAATCCATCTATTACGCAAGCTAGGCGGGTCCCACCGTTCTGATTTCAGTCTTGCTGTGACCTGTGCTACCTATTCTAGTGCGCCTAGGGCTGTGGTGCTGCCTGAAGCTCTCAACTCCTATCTCGGAAGGACAAGGAAAGACTTCCATTCCCTCTATTCTATTAAGAAAGGGAATAAGGCCAATCAATCGAAAGGATTGACCTTGAATCCGCAAACAAAGTGGAATGATGGAAATATCACCATTCCTCGGTTGAGTGTACTTGAAAGATCGAGGAGAATGTTACTCAAACTCAAAAAAAAGTCAAAAAGAAAAGTTCTTCGAAGCTGTGCTCTAATGTAATGGTGGTCAAGGATAAGGTACTAGTTTCAGTGGGAGACATTGGGTCCGCATGAGAAATCTGGGAGACTCCACAGAGAATGTATGGGTCAGTGACAATGGTAAACATGAAGTTTCTTCGGCAACGGTTTTTTCCAAGCAAGATTGTATCAGGAGTAGTAGCAGTAGGAGTGGGAGATTGAAAGCTAGCTCCTGACTCGAGGGGAGAAGGAATAGTCTATGAAAGAGATAGTCTTAGTACACCCGAAGGAAGAGGGAAATTTAGGCCTAGTAGCACGGTTGAAGTCCAATCCGTGTGAGTATGAGTGCCAGCCAAGCCGCTTTCAAGCTCTCCAACGCTAGCAGTGCAGTAAGGGTTCATTCAAAGCGAACCAGTAGCAAAGCGGTTGAAAGCAGTCTGTCGGTCTAAGTCCTGGTATTCCGGGCAAGCCAGTCGATGGTAGTCATTCCGGTGCTTCTAGTGACTTTCTTGCCTGTCTCCTGTCTGTTTACGAATCGGATGTGAGGTTTTCCTTATATCCTTATATAAAGAGATCTTGCCCTCGGTCTTTCTGCCGCAAAGAAGCAAGCGAAAGAGATATTCAATCAACCCAGCAAAGAACCGATACCACTACCACAGTCTTCACCAAGACAGCTGGAAGGCATAGAGTCAAGACAAAAAGGAAAGCCAAGCCAGGAATGAGAGCGGAAAAGGCGTTAATCAAGAGAATACCCTGTACATGAAAAGGGCTCAGAATAGACTCTTTGCTTGAATGGCTTGTTTGCAGGTTTGACATTCTCTTTAGCAAAGAAGAAAGCACTACTTCATGGGAAGTTTCCAAAGGTAAGTCCGACGTCTCCTTAAGGTAAGGCAGTTCACTCGTAAGGCCTCATTCATCTCTTACCCGACAAAGGCCTCTCTCATCCCTTGCTTATGCTGAATAGATCTTTTCTTGGTCTTCTTTGACCCTCGAGTTGAATAAGCTCTTCTTCCTCAAGCTTTTAGCTTGGAACAAGAATGGATAGAGTTGACTCAGCTGCGATTGCTCTTGTTCTCTTTGCTCTTTATAAAATGGTTTCTGTGAACAAGGAAGAGGGGCTGCCATTGAATCAGTTTCATTTGGTTAGAAATATCATAAGAGAAGAAAGATCGTAGCGTAGAAAAGAAAGAACGTTTTGATTCGCCTTTACGAGTTGAGTAAACAAAGAAACTTTCTCTGGTTATAACAGTCTAATGAGCGTTCACGTCAGGGCTTGTACTTAACTTAGTATAGATTGGGTTGGTGTTCAGTGTACCGTGGGTACAAGATCGAAAAGAACCCTATCCCTATAGGCAGGCAGGCTAAAAGCGCTGTCCGTCTTCATGGCCTCAATAATACTAAGTATTGTACTGGCCGAATCCGTTTCGCAGCACGGAGTATACCTCAATCTCCGTTAGTTCAGTTTCGGCTTTGTCCCAAATTTACCACTCCTTCTGTGAGGCAAAACCTCACCACACTACACTTCGGGGCAAGACAAGAGAAGAGGACCGGTCGCTTCGCTTGTATCTTCGGGATACGAATTGGCGGTCTTTCTTTACGAGCACTAGGACGTACGTACTCACTATGGATTTTTTAATATGCGATTTTTTTTCTAGGATGGGTTTGGCTTTGCCTGTAGCTATTCTTGTAGGCGTTAGGGCTGGCCGAATGTCCATCAAATGAATAGTCTCAATATGGAAACCAAAATAACTGATTTAGCGATAGATGTTGTAAAGGAGAAAATTGTTAACCAACTAGAAATTATTTTGAGAGTATACTAGGGATACTACTGGAGATGTGAACTTTCCAACAGGAGTCAATCTCCAAGAGGTAGCCGAACGTCTTTTTTATCCGATAACTCTTTGAGTGTAACGGCTCACGCTCATGATGGCTTTGCTCTAACGTTAGGAAGTCCTCTCTTTCCTTGTATGGATTTCTTATGAGTGATTCATATGCTTTAGCTGGAGTAGGATTCTTTCTCAAGCCTGGACGGTGGTCATCGTCTGCACTGTGTTCTACGGCCTATGCTGCTGTAAAGATCGATAGTGATGTCTTCGCTACGTCCGGGGGAAAAGCGGAATAATGGTCTCTCTTCAATGTCCGACTCTGTCGTATGCTTAACCCAAGGTCAAGTAGGGATGTATAACCCTTGGCTCTGTGTCCAAAGGAGAGAAAGAGAAGGGGATTCTTGGACTAAACCCCTGGTTACAGTAGCGCTCCTGGCTTTCGAAATGGAGACTTTGATTGGCGGGAAAAAAATGGAGTTATTTAATGGATGGTCTCGCCGAAAGGATGCATAGTGTGAGGGGAGGTGATGCAGGGGCTCTCGGAAGCCCACAGCTTCTGCTTCTGAGCGGACCGCCTCTCATCGTGGGGAATTCCCGTGGCTCATCACTTATGTCGCGCAGTTCCTCTATGATAACCCACGAAATCTCACTTATGTTCCCATCGTCGAGAAGGTTACTGTTTGGTGGCGTTCGGCACGGGGACAACCACTTGCTTTCTATGGTTCCTGGACATTATTCACTCTAGCACACCACAACACCGTGTGGTTGAGTACCGAGTTAGTGGATCCGGGTTTATTTACTACCTATGCTATCTTGGGTTCCGATATTGTTATCGGAGATGCGGAGGTGGCAGCTATCAAGCTCAGTTGCTTCCCTTTGGGATATAGAGACTTTGAATCAAGGACGCTCAAGCCCTTTCCCTTTGGTCGAGCACTCAATCAACCTGGTAGAGAACTCCAAACTCCAGTTCTATGCCTGAATGGACCTACCTGGGGAAAGACAGGGAAGGAATGTGGACGAGACAACTGAGTCTTCCGATTGAAGGTGATCTATCTAATCAAGAACCTCGCGAGGTCAGTCCAATGAGTTCAGGGAATGATCCATTCGATTCCACCCATCTTTCATGGATCTCGGCTTGGTGTTCAGCTAAGTCCAGTTCGTTATAAGTCAGTCTAGTCTATCAGCTTATGAGAATGCCCAGGCTTGATTAAGGTAGTTCAGTGGTTCAATGACTTCGAATTCCGGAGTGCAATAGAGAGTGTGGACAGCCTCAATCCTGAAAGCAAGTCAAGCAGGGGAGGAGAACTAGGGAGAGCCAAGCCAGAGGCGAATGATGCGCACTCATCATACGAAAGCAGTCCATGCAGATAGGAAGCGGAGCTAAGCTAGGTGGATCTACTGACAAGTGGAAGTACCGCCACTACGCTCAATTGAAAGCAGGAAAAAACCACTTCACAACTTCCTAGGATGTGAAAGTGTGATAGACATTCAATCAACGGATTCAAGGGCATCGGAGTCGAAAGTCTTAGTGAGAAGCCCTCTTAGGACTCTTTCCACTCTTCTCTGAGTGTCTTCAACAGTGCTTAGGTAGCGCTCACTGCGGGATAGTCAGCTTACTTTATTATTCGAGAGCGGGGAACTTCCCTTCAATAAGCTTGTTAATGCATATCTGCCCGCATATGGAAGTAATTCCATTCTTCTAACTTAACTAATCACTGGATCAGACGATAAAGGAATGGATGGGATCAAAAGAGCTCTCAATACGATATAGTTTTTGATGATGAAACTTGCTGTCTTTGTGAGTTGCATCCAGAATCAGTGTATCACCTCTTCTGGGATTCTTCCTACAGTAAAGTCGTTTGGTCTATCTTGCTTGAAAATGGGTTGATTTAGACTCCCACTCGAAACTGGCAGAAAAGAATTCATTGCACAAATCCCTTAAAACTATAGTAGCGGCTAGCTCACTAAGAGATAGAGACGCAGCTTCTCTAATAATTATATATATAGATATATAGCATAGCCCTTTTTCTGATATTGAGATTACGTCAAGTAAGAATTCCTATTCTTCTTGTTCCGAAGAAACCTAAGCGATTCCTTCTCAACCTGGGCGATGCTACCCCGAGAAGTGCTCCTCGACAGATTCCATCTCCGCTCCTGGGATCGAGCTAATCTTTCTTTCGCTTGTAAGAAGCATTATGCTTTGTCTACCAATTCCTGTAAGAGTTCTTACAGGAGAGCCTTAACTCCAGCTGAAAGATGAGACGAGACTCTTATTCTCCTCCCGCCCATATACCACACGATACCAGACCAAAATGTTATAATTATAAAAGAGCTTTCTCACGTCCATCTATCAGTCTTATTTCCTCCAGCTCCCGCTTTTGCTATTGTAGCAGCTCCGGCCTTTGCCTCATCTAAGGGGTCGGGGGGTTTAGAAAGAGTAAAGTAACTAGTTATGCCTGCCCGGCAGTGAAAAAGCAATCGATCGTACGACCCCTTCAAAGATGTATCTATCTATATTTTCTTTTGTAGAAGAAAGAAAACTGTCAAGCAAGGAAGGCGCAGTAAAGAAAGCCTTATGCTGGGCTTAAGCAAGCTAGTACGCCTAGTAGCATACAGAGCGATGTGTCTCGAAGGAGGCAAAGCCCCATTCTACCACACAATATATATGGGTTTATAATCCCACGCTTAGTTCGTTTTCTCTTTTTTTTCCTCAGGGGTTTGTTTTTCGATCAATGCCGAATAACCCTATTCTATTAGCTTAGTTTCCCAGTAACCTTTTTTACCTAGGTTTCCTCAAAATCCAATCTATTGCAGACTCGTCGGTCGGTTTTAGGACGCCTCACCACTAAACACCAGCTTCACAGGTGAGTTTCCCACGCCCCACATAGGGAGTAAAAAGCCCCTTTTTCGAGGCTCTGGTTTCTGGTTCTTTATTATGCCGAAAAGAGCTCTTTCATTGAGAAGTTGGTCCTGGAGCTGAAAGAATTTCTTTAGTTGACCCCGCAGCCGCAGCTAAGAGCTAAGGCAGTCGCAGAAGAGCTTGTTTCATAATCAGATCAAGGAATTGGGACAACCCAAGCCAAGGATGATGCAAAACCTTTGGCACTAGCTAAGGCGACCTCCTACGCAGGGTAGATGAAAGGTATGCCCATTGTACCCGTGGTTGGTGCATTCATTGATGCAAGTCCCGGATCGATCTATTTATTCTTTCGGCTAGCCGTACTCATTCCTCTTGTTTGTTCAGATTCTTCCTTCGTAGGGGGTTGCCCCCCTCTTTCTAATTTCTATTTTCGTATAGAAAGAAGTCTGGGCGCTTTTACTCAGCTTCCGGAACTCCTCAACAAGAGCCTAAGCCCCTGCTTGGTCCTTTGCCTGGCACTTGAAATGAAATTTGCATTGTTTGTTTTAGTTAGGAGTTTGACTTTATCGGGAGTGGATCTCTTGAACTAGAAAAAAAGTTTATAAAAACCTTACCTTAGGGGGAGCCATCTATCAGCGAAGGTCTAAAAAACAAGATTTCCATAAAAGCAGGGGTCTCTATCGGGCTTTCTCTCGGTGCGAGCACCTATTACCCCACTACAGTGAGCGTGGTATGTCGCTAGCATTTAATCAATTGAGAGTTGAATTCATCAAACAAGTTCCTATGGGCTTAGCAAGATAAATAAATATAAAAATCTTTGTTTTAATCGGGGAATCCGTGGTTTAGTGGCTAGGGTGTCTACCTGTGCATCTTGGGGAGGTTGCTGCTGGGAAAGAGAGTTTCATTCCACTCGAGAAATCATCAAAAAAGACGGATTCTTGGAATTGGTGTGCTAGCTGCTCTATAAAAGGGCGAACATACTGAAAGAACCAGTGAGAAAAGGTCGTATTTGTACCCCGGTTGGAAACCTAAAGTAAAGAAAAAGTTGGTCATCTTAATCTTAATTAAAATACGAAATTCTCGATTTGGAGATTCGTTGTTCTTGCGAAAAGAGGCTGATTGGGGATTATAGGTTTCGGCTCTTCCTTGCGCCCCTAAGGTCTTTCTCTTTTGCCTAGGTACTGCTCTACGGAAATCAATATCGAATAGAACGAGTTCTGGTTCCCCAATCAAGCTACCAGTTCGACATGCTCAACACTTGCTAATCTCCCTTCTCGTTTGAGGGTTACACTAGCGCTAGGCGAACGTTCTGATCCAGCTACCCCAACAACTCCTTATTCCAAAATGGGCATTCATCCGTGGAGTGGCCAATGGGAAACTTATTCCCCTTTTTAGGCCTCTCCTCAAAAGAGGTTGGGCTGGGAAATTCATACCTGAAGAGGAAGGGAAGGACCGAGGGTGCTTTCTTTGGAGGGTAAGGTACCGATCAGATCAAGGAATTGCGTAAATTGGCAAAAATAACGCGGCTTCACCGGCCACTCTTCCCCCGCCGTGCGCAAGACTCAGGAAGTCATTTTCATTTGGTGGTATCGAATAATATAGATATAGAAATGCTTTCTTTAGTTTATCGTATAAAATATAAAGGAAAGGCTGCATTTAGGAGTGATACGCTAACTAGAGAAATTTCATAAGAGAAGAAGAAAAGTAAAGGTTTTGATT